CATACGAAACATGTAAAAGGCAGTTAATCCTGCTGTAAACCAAGTTATCCCTCCAAAAATGGGAGAATATAACTTACTATCACTAAGAATTTGGTCTTTAGACCAAAAACAAGCAAAAGGTGGAATACCAGAAAGAGAAAGTGTCCCTAAAAGAAAAGTGATTCCTGTAATTGGCATATACTTCCTCAAACCACCCATAAGAGCCATATTCTGACTTTTACTGGGGCAATATCCAACAATGGGTTCCATGGAATGGATCACTGATCCGGATCCTAGGAACAATAATGCCTTGGAATAAGCATGTGTAATCAAATGGAACAGAGCGATTCGATAGGAACCTATCCCTAGAGCTAACATCATGTAACCTAATTGAGACATAGTAGAATAAGCCAAGCCTCTTTTAAGATCTTTTTGAGCGAGAGCCATAGTAGCTCCCAATAGAGCTGTTATTCCACCTATCCAAGAGATAAGATACATTATTAAAGGTAGAGCTTTAAAAAGAGGAAACAATCGAGCTACAAGAAAAATTCCTGCTGCTACCATAGTAGCGGCATGTATAAGAGCTGAAATAGGAGTAGGCCCTTCCATAGCATCAGGTAACCATACATGAAGTGGGAATTGTGCAGATTTGGCTACTGGACCTAAAAATAAGAGAAAAGCACACGAAGTAACAAAAAACGAACCAACCCCATCAACGGCAATCAATTCATTTAATTTTTCAGACAAATATTCAAATTCGAAACTACCTGTTACCCAATAAAAACCTAGGATTCCTAATAAGAGTCCAAAATCCCCTGCACGGTTAGTTATAAATGCTTTTTGACAAGCATTAGCCGCACTGGGTCGTGTAAACCAAAAACCTATCAATAAATAGGAACACATTCCTACTAATTCCCAAAAAATATATATTTGTAATAAATTAGGGCTAATAACTAGCCCCAGCATAGAAGCATTGAAAAAATTCAGGTAAGCAAAAAACCTCACATATGTTTTATCATGAGACATATAATTATCGCTGTAGATCATAACCATGGTTCCAACTGTTGTGACTAAAACTAACATAATGGAAGTAAGTGGATCAATCAAATAGCCCAACTCTAATGAAAACTTATTATTGATAACCCAGGACCAGAAATATCGATAGATGGGGCCACCGGTAATCTGTTGCAAGAACAAATTGAAAGAAAGAAACATAGCTACGCTTAACAGAAAAATGCTAATAAGAGCCCATGTACGGCGAACACTCTTAGTTGCTCCTGGAAAAAATAAGGAGCCTAATCCGATTGGTACAGAAGCTGAAAGCGGAAGGAAAGGCACAATCCAAGCATATTTGTATATGAATTCCATAGGAAGATTTAATGATTATTCTAAATATTTTTATATTCCACATTCTTGGTTTCCAATCCACTAGATCCTGAAGAGAATAAAATAAAAACGATAGATCATGAATAAAGAAGAACGATAGAATATGGGATGGAATCCTATCGATTTCATATTGATTGTGACCTTTTTTCATCTTTTTTCTGCAAATACCAGATTGGAACCGATCAATACTGATACTAATCAAATATTTGTAAGATGAGCAAGAAGGAACTCTTTTTCAGTCTAGGTATTGCGCTATTAGTAATGTACACACACATTTTTTATTTTTCTATTGTAGATGAATAGTAATTAAGAATGGAACTTAATAGAAAATGAAACCAATTGGAATTCTTAAAATAAGAAATAATTGAATCTGTTAAAATGACATAGTGGCTTTTCATTTACTCAAAATTCGTGAGTATATACAAATGTAATAATTGATAATTATTATCAATTTGTATCGTGGATGCTAATCAATATTATATAATACGGTTGCAAAATGCAAGAAAAATGTGATATAATATTCTAAAAAATGAATTTAAAGATATAATAAGTTTACAAAATAAAAAAAAAAAATAGTATATAATATAAAATATTATATCTTTTCTAAATAAAATCAAGGTATAAAAATGGATACTATTCTTATGGCTGTACCAAAAAAACGCACCTCTAAATCCAAAAAACAAAATCGTAACAATGTTTGGAGGAAAAAAGCGTATTGGGCCGCAGCAAAAGCTCTTTCTTATGTTAAGAGTGAGTATATTTATTCTGAGCTTGAGCTTTACGGTGATGGTGATTGGAAGATATTCCCTGCAGCTAATTCACCGGGAAGAAAACCCGAGGGTTTTCTTTCCTCCACAGCATCCTCCATAGCAGAGGAAGAGGATAAGCGGGAACGAGAAGAAAGAGGATGAGAAGAAGTCCTCTGGCTCGACCCAATTTTCACCACTATTTTCGACCCCCCGATTTTATCGTGCCCAAAAAAGAAGATTCCGAAAATGATAGACAAGAAGATCCCGAAAATGATGAATAAATTAGAGGAAGTGGTGTAACTATAGTACACCCTCCAAGAGGAGCAATGGGAATCTCTGGGGTCTCTTGGAGGTACTTGGAAAGATGGTCGGGCAGAAGGGACACGGTTCTATAATCCACTACAGCCCTTCTCTCTGACCTTCAAGATGGGGAATTTATGAATCATTCCGTCATCTTTTTTTTTTCTTTCCCAATGGAAAAGGAAAGTGCATCATTCTTTTTAATAATCCCGGCTCCCACATTAAATCTTGCTGGTATGGTCGCTTTATTCTATGAAAGTTGCATTTTCTTTTTCTATGCCGAAGATAAATTCGGTCGAAACGTAGGAATATATGGACCATAAACAAAAAGAAATGGATCTCATTCTTTTTTCTTACTCTAAATGAAATAAATAATATTTAACTTCGGAATATTTTTTTTATGATCAAAAATTTGTCCGTTCGCCCCTCTTTGATTCCTAGAGAACAAAGAGGATCTGTTGAATCTCAAGTATGTTATTTAACCGGTCGAATTAAAAGACTTACTGAACATTTGGACCTACATGGAAGAGACTACTCGTCCCAAAGAGGTTTGTGGAAAATTGTGGGTAAACGTAAACGACTTCTGATTTATCTGTTCAAGAAAGATAGACTTCGTTACAAAAGTTTAATCGGTCAATTAGATATTCGCGGACCGCGTTAATTTCGAACGAAATTTTCAGATCCAATTATGGTTTATTAAATTCCGGATCCTAATGAGTCATTCTTTCTTTTGTTCTCATTGATTTTTGAAAAAACCGGGGAAGAGTTATGATTATGGTTGCTAGGGAGAAAGACCTCATGATGGTAAGTATGGGTCCTCATCATCCATCAATGCATGGTGTTCTTCGACTGATTGTTACTCTAGATGGTGAAGATGTTATTGACTGTGAACCTATATTAGGTTATTTACATAGAGGGATGGAAAAAATTGCTGAGAACCGAACAATTGTTCAATATCTCCCCTATGTAACACGATGGGATTATTTGGCTACTATGTTCACAGAGGCGATAACGGTTAATGCACCAGAAAAATTGGAAAATATTCAAATACCTAAAAGGGCTAGCTATATTAGAATGATTATGCTAGAGTTAAGTCGTATAGCTTCTCATTTGTTATGGCTTGGACCTTTCATGGCTGATATTGGTGCGCAGACTCCTTTCTTTTATATTTTAAGAGAGAGGGAAATGATATATGATTTATTTGAAGCTGCCACGGGCATGCGAATGATGCATAATTATTTCCGTATTGGAGGAGTAGCTGTAGATTTACCCTACGGTTGGATAGATAAATGCTTAGATTTTTGCTATTATTTCTTCCCAAAAGTGACAGAATATGAAAGGCTTATTACACGCAATCCTATCTTTTTGAAACGAGTTGAGGGAGTAGGCATTATTAGTAGAGAAGAAGCAATAGATTGGAGTTTATCAGGACCCATGCTACGAGCTTCCGGAATCCAATGGGATCTTCGTAAAGTGGATCATTATGAATGCTACGATGAATTGGATTGGGAAATCCAATGGCAAAAAGAAGGAGATTCATTAGCTCGTTATTTGCTTCGAATCGGGGAAATGAAAGAATCTATAAAAATAATTAGACAGGCCCTAGAAGTAATTCCGGGAGGTCCCTATGAGAATTTAGAGGTTCGACGTTTAAATAACGGAAAAGATTCGCAATGGAACGATTTTGAATCTCGATTTATTAGTAAAAAACCTTCCCCTACTTTTGAGTTATCAAAACAAGAACATTACGTGAGAATAGAAGCTCCCAAGGGGGAACTAGGAATTTTTTTTATAGGAGATGATAATATTTTTCCCTGGAGATGGAAAATTCGACCACCTGGTTTTATTAATTTGCAGATCCCTCCTCAACTGGTTAAAAGAATGAAATTAGCCGATATCATGACGATTTTGGGTAGTATAGATATCATTATGGGAGAGGTTGATCGTTAAAATGGTGATTAATATAGCAGATCTCGAAGAACAAGCTATCAATTTATTTTCTCGATTGGGATTTTCAAGAGAAATCTCTAGTCTTATATGGATTCTAATCAACATAATTATCCTTCTATTGGGAATTACGATAGGATTATTAGTTATTGTATGGCTCGAAAGAAAAATATCTGCGGGAATACAACAACGCATTGGACCTGAATACGCCGGTCCTTTGGGAATTATTCAAGCTTTGACGGATGGAATAAAATTACTGCTAAAAGAGGATATTATTCCATCTAGGGGGGATATTTGGTTATTTAGTATTGGACCAGCGGTAGTGGTCATACCTATTTTTTTAGGCTATTTAGTAATTCCCTTTGGTCGCCACATTATTTTAATGGATCTTAGTATAGGCGTTTTTTTTTGGATTGCAATTTCAAGTATTGCTCCCCTTGGACTGCTTATAGCAGGATATGGATCAAATAATAAATATTCTTTTTCAGGTGGTCTCCGAGCTGCTGCTCAAGCTATTAGTTACGAAATTCCTTTAGCTTTATGTGTGTTATCTATATCTCTACGTGTGATTCGTTGGAATATGAGATTCATTTTTCCCTCTTTTTATTTCTACTAATAACTAAAAAGAGGGAAAAACAGAAGTGAATGGGATTCCTTCATTCCGATCAAAAAACTAGATAGTCATATGGGTGAGATCAAACAGTTTACAAATCTTGCAGTAAGATGATTAAGTCCCATCCCCCATGTACAAGAGTGAGAGCATGCACAATCAGTGAAAACTGTGTACCCCAGTTCACATATTAGCCATTGGGGCCCAACAGCGGGGAGGCAAAGGAAAAAAGTATGAAGTTACTGTCATATATACCAAAAATCAAGCAAAGGTAGATGGTGAGAAACACCAAGATATAAAAAAGATTAGTGAAAAACAAAAAAGAAACTGATATCATTTTCATAGAAATGGGATAACAATAAGGACTTGACATTGGTAGGGATGATCAAGTAGTACTTCTCCAGAACCCCGATCTAGAATATGTTTCTATCTACTTAAAAAAAAAATGGCTATCCAGAACGAAGTAATCCTTTCCACAGTTTTCTTTCTCCCACATGAAGGTTGAGATAGGTTCAAAAGCTCCTATTATTTGTAGCAGACGGAATCTCATTGGTTCGATTTATGAATATTTTGGTGCTTTTTTTTTTTATTGTGTTCTTTATTTCTTAATGACCATTGAGAAGCCGTATGAAGTGAAAGTTTCACGTACGGTTTTGGAATAGAGATGAAAACAGTGATGTTTCTGTCGACTATAATTATCCAATAGTTCAAGTACAATTGATATAGTTGAAGCACAATGCAGATATGGTTTTTTAGGATGGAATTTGTGGCGCCAACCTATAGGGTTTCTAGCTTTCTTCATCTCATCTCTGGCAGAATGTGAGAGATTGCCCTTTGATTTACCAGAAGCGGAAGAAGAATTGGTAGCGGGTTATCAAACTGAATATTCGGGTATCAAATTTGGTTTATTTTACGTTGCTTCTTACCTAAATCTATTAGCTTCTTCATTCTTTGTAACAGTTCTTTACTTGGGCGGATGGAACTTATCAATTCCATTCATACCCATTCTGGAACATTTTGAATGGGATTCTATTTCTGGAATTAGCGGGGTCGTTAATATAACAATCGGGATCCTAATTATATTAGCTAAAGCCTATCTGTTCTTATTTATTTCTATTACGGCAAGATGGACCTTGCCTAGGATAAGAATGGACCAATTATTGGATCTTGGGTGGAAATTTCTTTTACCTATTGCTTTGGGTAATCTGTTACTAACAGCTTCTTTCCAACTTATTTTATTGTGACTAACTCTCTTTTCTTCTTCGTGAAGAGGGTTGCAATATATCCAAATTTGATAGATCAAATCTATGAAGAGAAAGAAATTTCTATGAAATGATTATTCAAGGAGATTTTACACATGTTCTCCATGGTAACTGGGTTTATGAATTATAGTGAACAAGCAATACAGGCTGCGAGATACATCGGTCAAGGTTTTATGGTTACCTTATATCACATGAATCGTTTACCTATTACTATTCAATATCCCTATGAAAAATTGATTCCATCAGAACGATTTCGCGGGAGGATCCACTTTGAATTTGATAAATGTATTGCTTGTGAAGTATGCGTCCGTGTATGCCCGATCAATCTACCTGTTGTGGATTGGAAAGTCGGAATAGATATTGGAAAAAAACGATTGGAAAATTATAGTATTGATTTTGGAATTTGTATCTTTTGTGGAAATTGTGTCGAATATTGCCCTACAAATTGTCTGGCGATGACTGAAGAATATGAACTTTCGACCTATGATCGTCATGAATTAAATTATGATCATATTGCTTTAGGACGTTTACCAATATCGGTTGTTGAAGATTTAACAATTCAAACAATTCCGAGCTCAACAAACATATTAACTTAGTATGAAGAAACTACGGACAAATTTTATGATTTAATCACTTCTACGATTATTCAGATTGAGCTCCGATCAAAGAGTATCTGATAAATAAAATATTTTTTTTTGACAAATCGGGAATTAATAATATTCCATTAATAATGTCACATGTGTGATTGATCGGAATCTATTATTGATCTATAGATTAATTAATCAGTGCCCATATCAAATGAAATTACAAATCCAGTATAGCATATAGGTAAATGGGGTAACTTTTTATTTAGTTAATGGGAGGAAATTAATATTCAAACTTATTGTACATATAATGAATCGACCTGAATCGATATATAATCTTCTTTTGGCTCCTCTAACGCTAAGTCTTATATTAGGAGGTATAGGAGTAGTATTACTTACTAATATAATTTATTCTGCTCTTTCATTGGGGCTAGTTCTTATTTGTATATCCCTTTTCTATATTATATTGAACGCGGATTTCGTAGCTGTTGCACAAATCCTGATCTACATAGGAGCTGTTAATATTTTGATTCTATTTGCCGTGATGTTGATGAATAATCCGAAATATCCTAATTATGCCCCTCCCTGGACCGTCGGAGATAGTATTACTTCAATAGTTTGTACGAGTCTTTTTTGTTCATTAATTACTATTATCTTGAACATATCATGGTTCGGAATATCTCTGACTCAAAAATCAGATCAAATGTTAGAACGAGATTTAACAAACAATATTCAACGTATTGGGGCTCATTTATCCACTGATTTTTTCCTTCCATTCGAACTTATTTCTATAATTCTTCTAGTCGCTCTTATAGGAGCCATTACTATAGCTCGTCGAGAAGAAACAGTTTGAAAATGAAAGCTCTCGTGCGCATTAGTAGCGTAAATATGCTGTTTTATCTTCATAGATCGTGAAAGAATCATTTTCTTCTTTCGATAATGGAAAATTAGAAACTTATTATAACTTTTGTTTGTATCTGAAGAGGTTAAGGTATGAGGAGTTCCTTTATTATGCTCGAACATGCGCTTATTTTAGGTGCTTATTTATTCTCTATCGGTATTTATGGACTAGTAACAAGTCGAAACATGGTTAAAGCACTTATGTGTCTTGAGCTAATACTCAATGCGGTTAATTTAAACCTAGTAACATTCTCAGATTTTTTTGATAGTAGGCAAGTAAAGGGGGATATCTTCTCGATCTTTGTTATAGCTATTGCTGCTGCTGAAGCAGCTATTGGATTAGCTATTGTTCTGGCAATATATCGTAACAGAAAATCAACTCGTATCGATCAATTTAATTTGTCAAAATGGTAATAGAGATCTCCTTCCATATGAGGAATTTGTATACCTATTTCTATTCAAATAGATACTAGACCTGTCTCTCTAAAAATAGATCTAGATCTCTGTTTTATCTTTATTTTATAGAGATTTATTATAAGTATTACGATCAATCAAGAGCATAATTCATATTGAACTCATTATCCAAATGATCTGTCTAACACGATTAGACCAGATTCGGTCAAATCTGTCTCTTTTATAAAACAAACAGCTAGAATCTGAATCTATTCATTATATCACCGATAATACAATTATTGATTTGCTTGATATTCATAATATATCGTCATTGGCCATATATTAAAAAATATTATTCAATTAAAAACTTTTTATATAATAATGGAGTTCTTAGATTCAATGGCACATTCAGTCAAAATTTATGATACATGCATTGGTTGTACCCAGTGTGTACGAGCGTGTCCCACAGATGTATTAGAAATGATACCTTGGGAAGGATGTAAAGCTAAGCAAATTGCTTCTGCTCCAAGAACAGAAGACTGCGTAGGTTGTAAGAGGTGTGAATCGGCTTGTCCAACGGATTTCTTAAGTGTACGTGTTTATTTATGGCATGAAACAACACGCAGTATGGGTCTAGCTTACTAATCCATGAAAAAAGAAAAATAGTTAGATTCATCCCATACATATTTTTCATTCTCCTTTTCCTCTTTCACTGATCAAAACCCATACTCGAAAGCATGGGTTTTGATATCGAAAGTCTCTTTTCTCTTCATTATGAGTAATTTACCTTGGTTAACAACAATTGTTATTTTGCCCATATCTGCGGGGTTATTAATCCCATTATTTCCCCATAAAGGAAATAAAATGATTCGATGGTATACTCTAGGTATTTGCTTATTAGATCTTCTTTTAATGACCTATATATTCCGTTATCATTATCATTTTGATAATTCATTAATCCAATTGGAAGAGGATTATAACTGGATAAATCTTATCCATTTTCATTGGAAACTGGGAATTGATGGATTTTCCATTGGACTTATTTTATTAACGGGATTTGTAACTACTTTAGCTACTTTAGCTGCTTGGCCAGTTACTCGGAATCCGCGATTATTGCATTTCTTGATGTTGGCAATGTACAGTGGCCAATTGGGGTTATTTGCTTCTCGAGATATTCTACTTTTTTTTCTCATGTGGGAGTTGGAACTAATTCCTGTTTACCTACTTTTATCCATGTGGGGGGGAAAAAGACGTCTATATTCGGCCACAAAATTTCTTTTGTATACTGCCGGTGGTTCCATTTTTATCTTAATGGGAGCTTTAAGTATGGGTCTCTATGGATCTCATGGACCAACCTTCGATTTTGAATTATTAGCTAAAAAAGATTATCCCATCACACTTGAAATACTATTATATTTAGGGTTTTTGATCGCTTATGCAATAAAATTGCCAATCTTCCCTTTACATACCTGGTTACCAGATACTCATGGGGAAGCACATTATAGTACATGTATGCTTTTGGCCGGAGTTCTATTGAAAATGGGGGGATATGGGTTGATTCGGATCAATATGGAATTGCTACCTCATGCTCATTCTTTGTTTTCGCCATGGTTGATAATAATAGGAGCAGTACAAATTATCTATGCAGCTCTAACTTCTATGGGTCAACGCAATTTGAAAAGAAGGATAGCATATTCATCAATATCTCATATGGGTTTTGTAATTATAGGAATTGGTTCCATGACATATATAGGGCTCAATGGAGCCATTTTGCAAATGATTTCTCATGGATTAATTGGTGCTGCACTTTTTTTCTTGGTAGGAACAAGTTATGATAGGATACGTACTCTTTTCCTTGATGAAATGGGAGGAATCGCTATACCAATTCCTAAAATCTTTACTATGTTCAGTAGCTTTTCAATGGCTTCTCTTGCATTGCCAGGAATGAGTGGTTTTGTAGCAGAATTTATGATATTTTTGGGCGTAATTACTAATCATAAATATTCTTCGACCTTTCGGATCATTATTACTGCGATAGCGGCAATTGGAATGATATTAACTCCCATTTATTTGTTATCTATGTTACGTCGAATGTTCTATGGATATAAGGTTTTGAATGTCCCGAATCCTTATTTTAATGATTCGGGACCACGCGAACTTTTTATTTTGATCTGTCTCTTTCTACCAATCATAGGTATTGGTCTTTACCCCGATCTAGTTCTATTTTTATATAATGCTAAGGTAGAAGCTATTTTCTCTCGATCTTTCTATTAAGAAATAATCAATTTTTTTTTTACCTTCCAGATGGATTGGAAACTATCTAATAGGCCTAGTTATGCCCTTATCTTTACGAGATATAAATAGAATGAAATAGAGAAAATTGCTCTCTAGTTCGAGTTATTTCAAGTAGTTTTTATTCCCTTTGAAATAACTTGGACGAACTCCCTATTGATTCAATAACATAGAATCACTGATGATTATTCTAAATCAATCAATAGAAATATTGATATATATATATATTAATATATATAAGGTCTACTAATCCTTTTTCATACTTATAAAAGTATACATGCCAGGAACCAGATTTGAACTGGTGACACAAGGATTTTCAGTCCTCTGCTCTACCAACTGAGCTATCCCGGCTGTTCCCCTGTGCATCATACTAGCACAGTAACCAAACTCCTGTCAACTAAAAACAAAAAAGGTAAAAGACAGCATTTGAAAGAGTAGAAGCAACGATGCAAATAAAAACATAACATATATAATTTGTATACAGTTATATACAAAGATATATCTATCTACAGAAGCAGACACAAATTGATCATACAATTCAAACTTCTTATGTTCTTAGTAACACGCCTAATAAATAAAAAAATAGAATCTTTGATGGGGATAGAGGGACTCGAACCCTCACGATCTATAAAACCAACGGATTTTCCTCCTACTCCAATTTTCATTGTTGTTGACATTGACATGTAGAATTGGACTCTATCTTTATCCTCGTCCAATTATTACTTCCAAAAATGGAAGTAAACGCAAATCTCTTTCTAGAGAAGCTCTTAATTGGAAAAATCCTTCAATTTCAATTTGAAGCTAGGCATGTTTTTTCAAAACAAACCTAGAACAATTCAAGCTCTAATCGTTATTTTTGTTTATTGGTGATATATAATGCTTTTTCAAGCGTTAAATAAAATACAAAAGACATTCTGTATAATAATGTATTGTATCCAATTCAAATTATGTTGATTCGTTAGAATAGCTTCCGTTGAGTCTCTGCACCTATCCCTTTCTCGGAAAGGAAACTATTGTCTCTATAAATCGGATTTGGCTCAGGATTCCCCATTCAAAATATCCCAGGGTTCCCTGGATTTGGATGCTATCACTTGGTAAGTTTCCATACCAAGGCTCAAAAAATTTAAGTCCGTAGCGTCTACCGATTCCGCCATATCCCCTTCTTGTAGAACGAAATCATAAAACAATAATTGCATCTCAATTATTTCATTTGCATTCGCATTATATTCTTTCTGCATTTTTTATGCAATGTTCTTATCTGTATCCCGATCGTAGACCACAAAAATATCCCTTTCTATATTTAGATCTTATTGAAATCATATTTCCGTTCTATAAGTATAGTCTATGAAAGGATGAGAAATCAAAAAGAATTTTTTTCTTCTTATTTATTTTTTCAATAATACTATTCCACCTGGGACGGAAGGATTCGAACCTTCGCAATAACAGGACCAAAACCTGCTGCCTTACCGCTTGGCCACGCCCCATTGTTGATTTATTTTAATCAATTAATATCAATTGACGCAATGTTTCATTTTAATTCATTCTTATCTGGTGCGAAAAACCGGAGGGGCATTTCTTCAGATCTATATTACTAGAGGGGAACCTAAAAAGAAACAAGAATCTACATTCATTGGTCATTCTCTATCAGAATGGTTAAAATATTATATGAAGAAATGATCCCTTCCAACTCGAAGACTAAAAGTCTAATCTTGCCGAAGAAATTCGATTGATTGGCCAAATACTTTTGGATCTTTACATCATTTTTATTCATCGGAGAATCAAAATGCCAGTTATCCTCAACCTCCATATTTGTCTAGACGATGCTGCTTTTCATTTGAATAATCCCTTTTTTGCCAAATTGCCTGAAGCTTATGCGATTTTCGATCCAATTGTTAATGTAATGCCAATTATCCCTCTGTTCTTTTTTTTATTAGCCTTTGCTTGGCAAGCTGCCGTAAGTTTTCGATAACGAAAATCTTACAAAAAGTTTTTTGTATTCGCTTGATACGGAAACAATTTTATTGTTTCAATAGTTACATTCTAACTATTTCTATTGGATCATTTTCATTAACCAAATTGGTGAAAAACTCTTTTTCCTTGTTCTGATGTTTATTTTGTGATACATCAATTGTTCTCAACAAATCAAAATACCTCGGATTAGTCAATATCAACTGCATCACAGTTGGAGTTTGGGTTATTAGGTATTGATTAGAATATGTTATTTTTCTTTTTTATTAATAGAGGGGCATATCTTTGCTGAGTAAGGATGAGAATTTATCTATGTATTCCCAATTTTCTTCTATTTTAGACAATTTATATACTTGTTTCTATTTTTTGTTTGAAAAGATGATAGATAAATTTGTTAATTGTGATAATCCTAAACAAGTTTAGGATAGTTTAATTGGTACTCGAGTTCCTATTTATCCTGTTCAATTCCGAGCAAAGAAGAAAAGAGAAACAGAATAGATTCTCTTTTCTTCTTTGCTCGGCCAATAAGCATATGATACAAAAATTGATGATCTATTCCGTTTTCTAATAAGAATCCCGGAGATTACATAATGCTTACTCTTAAGCTGTTCGTTTACACAGTAGTGATATTTTTTGTTTCTCTCTTTATCTTTGGATTCCTATCAAACGATCCAGGACGAAATCCTGGGCGTAAAGAATAGTGATGAAAAAAGATTAGAAAGTAGATTTTGTAAAAGGGCCTATTTCTATAGGTTTTGAGGAGCCGTCTTAAGTGACTGAACGGAGAGAGAGGGATTCGAACCCTCGGTACAAATAGTCTGTACAACGGATTAGCAATCCACCGCTTTAGTCCGCTCAGCCATCTCTCCTAGATGGGAGATCTAAAATGAATATAGCATTTCACTAAATAAAGACCAAGATTTGTGAGAATCCAATTTTTTTTTCTTTATTCCGTTCCAAACGGTTTTTCGCTTTCTCTAGCCCGGCCAGTATCTGGCCAGGCCATTATCTTTCCTAGATAAGAATAATTGACCAAATTATGAAGCATACAGTGCTCTAGCTAATCTGAAAGCTAAAAATAATACTATAAAAGCAGCTAAAAGGGCTATCAAAATTTGACCTAGTGATATCATTTCTTTATTTCCTCTCCAATCACTTTTTATTATATAAGATAATAGATAAGCACTTCTAGTTATTTATTTTAATGATTCCAGCTGTTTCAGGCTATAATCTGGATGAGATGTTCTAGATTGAAAATGGATAGATCATATTGGAACGGTAAAAAAGAGATTTCAAAGACTAAGAGTGGATCCTTTTTATGAAAATGATCATAATTTTCATTTTCTATTCATAAAGAAAAACTATGGCAAAATCACTTGAACCATTCTAAGGAATGTGTTAATAATTATAACAGCTATATAGAATGGTTACTAAAAAAAATATTACTTAAGATAATAGGGTATTATTTCTAATATGCATAAAGGCTTGTTCTTGCAAGAGTAAAAACAATAAGGTAAGGGGCGGATTTAAAAGGAACCATCTCCTATTGAATTTTCAGGAATAGGGAAATATGATGATAGGAACTTGCATTAAATTCTTATTAGAATCAAAAAATTCCTTTTTTCCCTATTGGACAAAAGATCGATCTGTATGATACAATGAAATTGTGGCGGGTATAGTTTAGTGGTAAAAGTGTGATTCGTTCTATCATTATATTCAACAGAGTTGAAGGATCTTTCAACTCTCGTCTATATTTTGAAAAAAAAAGCTCTATTTCTATATAGGTTCCAAACCTCTCCTATGAATACCCTGGTTCAGGAAAGGAATTGTGCACATTCTCGTAATTTGGATTTGGAATGATAAAACAACCTTATTTTCCATTCCATCCAAGATGGCGAAACAGAATGTAGAATGTTTTCAAGGATTAGACCGATCTATCTAATCAGATCAATTAAAGATCCATGGATATCAAAAGATTATTTTTCATCGTAACTAAATGTTCAACTGCTAGAATAGCAAAAGTTGGAGCCAAATAGCTAGATAACAGTGACTTTGGTTTACTTGAGTCACCGTGATTTTGTTTGAGCTCGGTGGAATTTGATTTCCTCTAGGATCGCAATCAGTAGAAATAGGGAACGAAGTAATTAGAAAGATTTTTTAGCCCAATATTAAGATTTTTCAATCTTATCTTTCTATAGGGATCATCTATAAAGTGAATAGGTATTCTATATATTAAGGTTGTTCACCTGAAATTAAGAGGAAAGAAAGAACTGCAAATAAACTAACATAGATGTTATGGAGCAGAGCAAAACTATTTTTTCATTTTCTTTTTTTTTTTTTTTTTTTTATTCACAAATATTTATTATTATGTGAATAATCGTTTTTCATTAGACCTCCCATTCTATCTCTCTCCCATGGAGGAGCCGAATGAAATGAAATTTTCATGTTCGGTTCTGAATTAGAGGCGTTAATCAACGTCGACTATAACCCCTAGCCTTCCAAGCTAACGATGCGGGTTCGATTCCCGCTACCCGCTCATTTATATTCCTTATTCAAATTTTTCATGTCAACTTCTCTCTCATTCACATGAATTTTTTATGCCCATGTTACATATCTATTCTTTCTCTTTCTTTCCCGAATCTGGTTGTGGATGGAGAAAAAATCATACTTTTTTGTTCCCGATAAAGTATTTCAAGGAATAATGAAAATAAAGCGTCCATCGTCTAATGGATAGGACAGAGGTCTTCTAAACCTTAAGTATAGGTTCAAATCCTATTGGACGTAATAATGCGTTATGCTTTGTAAATGTTGCAAAATGATTATTAAACTCTTTTATCTTGTTCCCAACATAAGAAAAAGTTGGATATTTTCTTGAATAGCTTCTTTTAAAAGGCCTTCTGCTTGTTCCGTCAATATCCCAGTAGAACGTATAATTTCTCCAAACTGGGGTTTATTTTTTACTAAATACTCGCGCAACTTAAGGATAAATTTTTTAACTTGTACGATCTCTAATGCATCTAGATATCCATTCGTTCCAGTATAAATCATAGCTATTTGTTCTTCCACTGTTAAAGGATCCGATTGAGATTGTTTGAGCAATTCGCGTAACCGTTGACCTCTTGCCAATTGATCTTGTGTAGCTTTATCAAGATCAGAAGCGAATTGTGCAAAAGCTTCTAACTCTGCAAGTTGAGCTAATTCTAATTTTAATTTTCCAGCTACTTGTTTCATAGCTTTCATCTGAGCTGCGGATCCTACTCTAGATACGGAAAGACCAACATTAATGGCAGGTTGAATTCCTGCATTGAATAGATCAGCTGATAAGAAGATTTGTCCGTCGGTAATGGAGATTACGTTAGTGGGAATATAAGCTGAGACATCTCCGGCTTGAGTCTCCACTATTGGTAAAGCAGTCAAACTCCCTCCACCTAACTGAGAATTTAATTTAGCTGCTCTTTCTAATAAACGAGAATGTAAATAGAAAACATCTCCTGGATAAGCTTCCCGGCCAGGTGGTCTTCTTAATAGAAGAGACATTTGTCGATAAGCTTGTGCTTGTTTGGAAAGATCATCATAAATGATTAATGTATGTTGTTCTTTATACATAAAGTATTCGGCTAAAGCTGCTCCTGTATAAGGAGCAAGATATTGTAATGTAGCAGGAGAATCCGCAGTTTCCGCTACCACAATGGTATACTCCATTGCGCCACGTTCTTCGAAGGTATTAACTACCTGAGCTACGGAAGAAGCTTTTTGGCCAATAGCAACATAAACACATATTACATTCTGATTTTTTTGATTTATAATCGTATCTGTAGCTACTGCCGTCTTACCGGTCTGCCTGTCCCCAATAATCAATTCTCGCTGACCGCGTCCTATAGGGATCATAGAATCAATAGCAATAAGACCCGTTTGAAGAGGTTCATATACAGAACGTCTTGAAATAATACCTGGGGCGGGAGATTCGATCAATCGAGATTCGGAAGATGAAATCTTACCCTTACCATCAATAGGTCGAGCTAGCGCATTTACAACTCGACCCAAATAAGCATCACTTACTGGTATCTGAGCAATTTTTCCTGTTGCTCTCACGGAACTGCCCTCTTGTATCATCAAGCCATCACCCATTAATACAGCTCCAACATTATCTGATTCTAGATTTAGGGCAATACCTACTGTACCATCTACGAATTCTACTAATTCCCCTGCCATTACTTTATCAAGACCATGAATACGAGCAATGCCATCTCCTACTTGAAGTACAGTACCAATATTAACAACTTGGACCTCGTTATTATATTGTTCAATCTGTTTACGTATCATACTACTGATTTCATCGGGTCGAATAGTTACCATTAATACTAGTTAATTCTCTTTTGAAAAATAAGACCTACTATATATATTATATATAATATTTTTTTTTATTTTGAATAATAATATATATATATATATACTGTTAATCAGTTATGTTTTTCATGGCTAGGAGCAGGTCGATATTATGCTCGATCGTACGTAAATGTAACTCGCTATTCAAACGACTATTCAGAGTTCTTAGAGCTCTTTGGACAGCTTGGTAAGAAAGTTGTTTCTGAACCTGTTCAATTACTCTTTCTTGTTCCAAGTGAATGGTTTCATTCTTTGAATTTTCTAATTGTTTCAAATTAATACAAGCAATATCGATAAGATCCTCTTTTTCTTGTTCTATTTGAGAGTATCCATTTACCCGAATTTCGCGTGCTCGCATTTCTACTTCCCGTAAGCGAACCCGGGCTTGCTCAAGCTGATTAGCAGCTCCTTTACATAGTTCGTCAGAATTCTGAATAGTACTCAATATTTTCTCTTTACGGTTATCTAATAGATTACTTAATGAAAGTAGATTATCTATTCATAAATTGAACGAATGGATAATCTCTTCCCAAACCGAACACGAACCTTTCGATTCATTCGGCTCTCCCGCTCGGCTTTTTTTACCGAGCCTGCCCTTTTCGTTCATATTATGTAAAAATAAAATCAATCTATCAAAGACCAAAATCTACGAAGGGCTCTTTTGCCAAAAGGGATTTTTTATTATCAACAAAGTTGTTTTTTCTTTTTCTTCTTTTTTCTTTTTCTTCTTTTTTCTTTTCATTCATATTTCCTATTTACTTTTTCTTGAATAAATTCGCTTTTGTGTAGGTCGTCGGTTCCGCATTTAAATCCAAAAAATTGGATGGGAGATTAGGACTATTTTTCAGTAGATAGATTGAATAATTCCATTGATATGAATGTTATATATCGGATCAACCTCCAACTATGCCTTTGAACCCTTCTCATATTAGCACAGCGGTGGAAAGAGTACCCAGTTGTGCTTGGACTTCAAGCAGTTTAGCTTTAACCATTCTAAAGATTTTCTCTTGTTGGTTGGGATTGGTAAGAAAATTTCCCAATCAATTACGAAATGCTATAGTTCTTCCATATTTTTTTCCCTTTTAGAAGTAATTCGTTGAGATCATGCACTTTTCTATCTACAAAGTGCAGTTGGTTGGATCCAGCTAGATTATTCAAATATACAACTCGCACACACTCCCTTTCCGAAATAGATCAGTACACCAAGCACCACACTGAGATTTATTATATTTGTTTCTAAAATATTGGTATTTAACCCGAAACCCTCAGCGGAGGATAGGGAAATGAAAGAATCAGTTACATTTTTCATACGCTCTCCCCTCATAGATAAGGATACTTTTACAAAGTTTTTTCTCCGACTCGATTCTACTATTATTCGAATTTCGGATAAGCAGATTTCGAGTACTTAGTAAGTCCCAGGTCCCGCATAACGATAAATAAGGATACAATTATGAAAAAAAAACTTTGTTCGATCTATCTACTTCTCCGAGTGTCACAAATCTTTCTGACCGAAACAAGTGAAGTATAAGTCCACTATTTTGGATCAGCCCCTCCCCTATTGGCTGAACAAGAAAATTGATAGAGGGGGGTCTTTAAAATCCCGAAGAATACGGATTTTGGTCTCCGAGATCAAACAAATGGATTAGCAAATAAAAGTGCCAGAGCTACAACTAATCCATAAATAGTTAAAGCTTCCATAAAAGCTAAACTTAGCAGTAAGGTGCCTCGTATTTTACCCTCCGCCTCTGGTTGTCTCGCAATACCTTCAACAGCTTGTCCCGCAGCAGTGCCTTGACCAATGCCAGGTCCAATAGAAGCAAGGCCTACGGATAATCCAGCAGCAATAACGGAAGCAGCAGAAATCAAAGGATTCATGGTAATCTCCTCTTAGGTTAATAAATGGTGGATAATATGATAGTTTTATCTATTGATTTGATTGTTCACGTTCAACTAGAAAACAATTTCTTTGAAACAACTAAACTCCGACGAAATGGCATTCAAAATTATGATATTACCAATTCTCTACCCTGACATTATATTCTTTTTTAGATGAAATAGAGACAGATTTTTTTCATTTATAAAATGAAATATTCTGCGTAATAGCCCATTTTTTATGGTTAATTCTAAATAATTCTATATATTAGTCTATATATATATATATACATATATATATATATATATATATATAACATAATACAAACTATGTACATAAAATGTATGTATCCCTTCGAAATCGAAAAATGCATTGTTCCACACCGGGGTACACAGTTTACTAAACTAATTCCCATTAGTAAACCTATTCATTTTACTACGTAGATATGAATCTACAAATATGATCTATTCAATCTATGGATTTTATCGACGGGATTAGTGATCCTGAATTTTTCTACTAAGATCTTAGAGATGAAGTATTTTCATTTATGATTATACAAGGGAGAATCGAAATGAAAAGAACATTTCACGTTTCATACATATCAAATTATGTATGAATTGAAAAGTTAGAAAAGACTGAGTCCAATTAATTGAATTAATGATGACCCTCCATGGATTCGCCTATATAAGCTGCGGCTAGAGTTGCAAAGATTAGAGCTTGAATACCACTTGTAAATAATCCTAGGAACATTACAGGTATAGGTACCACTAAAGGTACTAAGGAAACAAGAACGGCAACTACTAATTCGTCAGCTAATATATTTCCAAAAAGTCGAAAACTAAGTGATAGAGGTTTTGTAAAATCTTCTAATATGTTAATTGGTAAAAGTATTGGGGTTGGTTGAATATATTTACCAAAATAGCTTAAACCCCTCTTTGTAAGACCTGCATAAAAATAAGCTACTGATGTGAGCAAAGCTAGACCTACTGTAGTATTAATATCATTTGTAGGTGCGGCTAATTCCCCATGAGGTAATTTAATAATTCCCCAAGGAAAAAGAGCACCTGCCCAGTTAGAAACAAAGATAAATAGAAACATAGTCCCTATAAAAGGGACCCAGGGACCATATTCTTCTTCGCCAATCTGAGTTCTAGCCAAGTCCTCAACAAATTCGAGAACATATTCCATAAAATTTTGTGCTCCGTTCGGAATGATTTGTGGGTCTCGAACAGCTAGAGTAGCTGAACCTAATAAGACAGCAATTACAATCCAGGAAGTTATAAGTACCTGTGCATGAACTTGAAACCCCCCTATTTGCCAATAAAAATGCTGACCTACTTCCACACCGGATATCTCGTAGAAATAATTCAGCATGTTAATAGGAAATTGTACAATATCCATATTACCCTTTATATAGAAAGATGAACTTCAAAAAGAAATGATTTTGGTTCAATGACCGATTCCTCAATTATTTCACTATCATCAGTCAGGCTACGAAATAAAATAATGGAATGATTATTTGATTGATTAAGAAGATTTCTTTATTTCTATAAAAATATTTTATCTTAATCTATTCTATAAGATTTGGGAATAGTAGCCAACTTAGTTCTAGCTTCTCTTTTTTTATTTTTAATTCACTTTTTATAAAATTACAATTCTCTACCCGCGCGAATTGCTAAAATTAATTTATTTAGGATCAGTCGGATTGGTCCTCTACCATCATCATTGGCTGGGATTGGGATATCCACGAGATCTGGGTCACAATCTGTATCAACTAAGCAAATTGTTGGAATACCCAAAGTTCTACATTCCCGAATAGCAGTATATTCTCCTTTTTGATCGAGAATTATTACAATATCGGGCAATTTTGTCATGTATCTAATACCCCCTAGATCTTCCTGCAATTTGTTCAATTCTCTCTTGAGTATTGCTGCTTCTTTTTTCGTAAATCCATCAAATCCTCCCGTATTTTTTTTTTTCGTTAAATTTTTTAATTTTTCAAGTCTTGCTTCTGTAGTAAACCAATTAGTTAACATACCCGCGAGCCATTTTTTATTTACATAATGACATCGAGCTGCTAAAGCAGCTAATTTAGCAGCATCAGCTGTTTGATGTTTTGTACCAACTATCATAAATTGTTTTCCTCTTTTTGCTCCATCAAACACAAAATCACAGGCTTCTGATAAAAAACGAGCGGTGTAAGTTAAATTTATAATATGACTATCTTTACGTTCTTTAAAAATGTAAGGTGCCATTTTAGGATTCCATTTTCTGGTCTCATGACCAAAATGAACTCCTACTTTTACCATCTCTTTCAAATTGATGTTCCAATTTTTTTTCGTCATTTTTGTTTTTCTTTTTTTACTATGGGTAATATCTACATTCCAATGGAATGGGTTAGATTGCTTGCCGTAGCGTACTTGGTACAAGTATTCATTTCATTTTTGAAAAGAAATCTAACAATTTGCTTTGCTCGTTTTGATTTTTTTCTTTTTTATTTTTACTAGTTTTTTTAGAATTTTTTTTCTTTTTTGTTTAAGAGATAAAACGGAGACTTGATATTGATGCTCAAAAAAAAAATCTTCGACTTTATTGATAAATAGACTTTTGTTCCTCGTTCTCGAATTCATTTTGTTCCGTTTTCCCAAACGGTTGAATCCAGTACCGACAGGTATCATTCCCCCGAGAATAACATTTTCCTTCAAGCCCTTCAACCAATCAATGCGACCTTGAAGAGCAGATTTAGCTAGGACCTGAGCAGTCTCCTGAAAACTCGCTTCTGACAGAAAACTTTGAGTATTCAGAGATGCGTTTGTCATTCCCAATAAAATGGTTCGATAGTTTATTCTTTTTTCTAGAGCGCGATCCATTCTTTGTACTCGTGATAATCCAACGAGTTCTCCGGGTAAAAAAAGACTACCTAGTCCATTTTCCCAATTTTTATTTTCGGACCTGTCGACATCTACAACTAAAACTTTCGATGTAATTTGGCGCACAATAATTTCTATATGTTTATCATTAATTTGTACCCCCTGGGATCGATAAACCCTTTGAATTTCATCGACCAACTGATTCTGACTATCCTCCATAGTCATTCTAACACTGGTAAATGACCCCCAAAAGTTTCCAAAAAATATTGCCAGGTATCTGTTCAATTTTTGAAATCTTTTTTTTCGATTTTTCGATATTGAAGTATTTGAACGGGCTTCTGACAATTGTTCAACTTTAGGAAGACCTTGAATTATATCATCGGATTTTAATCTTTCGTATAACAGAGTTATTAATGTGTCTCCTTCGTAAAGAATTTTCCCATAATGACTATTAAGAGTTGCTCCTCGAGTACCCAAATAGGGTTTAGCTAATCTAATGACGAAAGATTCCTCATGAACAACTACAATTTGACCAGATCCTTGGAGTTGTTTATCTTCGGATATCCATATACTTTCGGAAAAAAATTGTCCAAGGCTGACTACTGGAAATGTTTTTTCAAAAAAATTGGATAGGCAAAAGTACAAATTCAAATTGAAGAAATTGAAAATAATATTCCTGCATGAATCAAATTGATAAATTCCCCTCTTTTCGTCCATAAAATAGCATTTAGCTAAATGGAAATTATTCGAGTCATTGTTAGAAATGGAACGTTCAGTTAGTAACACTTTTTTATAAGTCATGAAATGAGAGTATGGGAAACGATTAGCAATACTATGTAAATGACCCAGGAGACCTGACAATTCCATTATTTTTCTATTTGCATCCAACTTTTTTACTGTATTCAAGCATTTTAAATCATGAAACAAAACGATTTGCAAAAAATCAGAAGGAGAAAGAATAATAAAAGATTCATCTTTTTTATTCTCATTAGGTAATGAACGAATAGTTCCCTTACTAAGTAATTTACTTTGATCATTCAAAAAAAAAGAATTAGTGTGACCTAATTTGTTATGAAACAAAAATGGAGAACTTGCTATATTTTCCCTTTTTGCCATATTGAAAAAAGGGTATTTCAGCAAGCTAATTTGAATCATATTGATAATGATCTCATTTGTTCCTACTGAAATAAGAGAAGCATAAGTCTTTTTTATTTTGAATCTGGGCCCTCCGTCTAATTGATTTTCAAGAGAATTCCTTTTTTTTTCAATTGAATAACCTCCGAGAATATTCCCATATTTTATCGTTTTTGAACGAGGGTCATTTAAAAAAGCAAAAATGTGCTTTTTATTTAGTAGAATACCTTGTCCTCTGGGTATTCTACAAATTAAATCAGGACAAGGGATTCTTCGCTTTCCCCATTGTTTATCACACCATAATGGTATGATGAGTTTCTTTAACGGTACGATGAGTTTCTTTTTTTCCTTTTTTACGCTTTTTTTTTCCTTTTTTACCCTCATATTGGTATTTTCAAAAAGAATGGTGGAATAGATAGAGTCTTTATGTTCGTTAGGTATGGTTCGATCAGTTTCGAAATAATTCAAGATTTTTTTTCCTTTTTCAAAACAGTTTGAGTCAACTGATTCGTGTTTCACTTGATCCACCGAATAATTCGAAAGTGATTTATGTTTGTCAAGAAGAAGTTCTGGAATATCCACTTGATCTTGATCTGAAGAAAAAGGTACTACAACGGATTCATATATACCTCCCGATAATACCCATAAATGGGTTGTCTCTAATATAAAATTAGACATAGGTATACTCCGGTGCATTTCTCCTGTCAAGTCAGAATATATATGTTTCTTTACTTTTTCTTTAAAGGGGGATCTTTTAGCACGAACCTCGGCAATTACTTGTTCCGATTCGACGAGTTGATTATTCTGAATGAATAGCAAACTTTCTGGCGGAATCGTTAAGTTTTGTACTTCATATTGATTATCGATAGTCACGTCTAAACTATTATGACATATATAAGCAGGATGCCCATGACGGGTACGGGTAGGATAAACCAAATTTTCATTGAATTCAATTTTTCCGGTGAACGGGGCTCGTACATGTTCTGCAATATCACCCGTGAATACTCCACCAGTATGAAAAGTCCTTAGTGTTAGTTGAGTTCCCGGTTCTCCAATTGATTGGCCTGCAATAATGCCGACTGCTTCTCCTAATTCGATTAAGTTGCTATGAGTAGTATTCCGACCATAACATAATTGACAAATCCAAGATATACTTTTGCAAGTAAAAGGGGTTCGTATATATATTGGTTGTATTTGGAAATAATAGAATTGATTGGCAAGTGTAATTCCAATATCTTCATTGCGCGTGGCAATACATCTCCCGTGTATATATACATCGTCTGCTAATACACGACCAATTAGTGTTTGTAGAACAAATTTATTTTTTATTGTTTCTCGATCTTGGATAAGATTTACAAAAAGACCTTGGATAGTACCACAATCTACTTTACGTACAACGAGGTGTTGTACTACTTCAACAAGTCTACGTGTGAGGTATCCAGCATCTGCTGTTCGTATAGAAGTATCCACAACTCCTTTACGAGCACCGTAACATGAAATAATATATTCCGTTAAAGAAAGTCCTTCGCGGAAATTCCCTTGAATGGGTAGATCAACAATTTTTCCTTGAGGATCTGACATTAATCCTCTCATACCTACTAATTGGTGAACCTGAGATGTACTTCCTCTAGCTCCTGAAAAGGACATCATATGGACTGGATTAAGAGGATCAGTCATCCTAAAATTCGGATTCATTTCTCGTCTCAAATATTCACTGGTAGCATGCCATATCTCAATCAATTGACGTAATTTTTCTACTGCATGTACATTCCCATAATCATGATGTCTTTCCGAAGCAAACCCTTGTTGCTGCGCATCTTGGATAAGCCATGCTTTAGATGGTGTTGTTAAAAGATCATCAATTCCTAATGAAATAGCTGCGTCGGTAGCTTGCTGGAAACCTAAAATCTTCAGTTGATCTAATATATGTGATGTATATGTCATTCCAAATTGATTTACGAATCTTCTAATAAGGTGCTTCATAACAAATTTATCGATCCCTTTATTAAAAAAGGGCACTTCAAAGGGAAAGGGATGGATAAATTTTACGAAATTTTGTGTCATAAGAATAAGATATCCCCATTTTGGGGAGCAGGATTCAGCAATGGGTTTAAGCTGGAAGGCTTCCTTGATCTTTATCTCTGCATCAATGAGATAAGCATAAGATTAATAACATTTAAATTCTGAATAGTGACATTTCTTGTCGGATATCATAAGTCCACAAGCCTTTTATAGCTTCTTCTATTTCTCGATTAAAACGAATGCGACCAACGGTTGTTCGAATGTATTTATTAAGTATTTCCCCCACTCTACCTTTTCTTATTCGAAAATGATCATAGATTTCGTAGAAGGTACCTAAACATTCATATTGAACTTCGATAGGAAGTTCTCGGTTTACTGAATTAATAATAGAGGTATCTATCTCTCTCCCCCATCGGAGCCATAAAGGACTGTCTAAATCAATTTGTTTTTGTTCATAAGCTTTAAGCGCATCATCATAGCTATAAAACGAAGGCGAGACGATCTTCTTTTTTGAGCTATTTGGATGGTACCTATTTTCATAAATACCCTGGTTTTTTTGAAGAGTTGATCTATAAAGTCCTAGAAGCATATCTTGAGTCGGTACACAAATAGGATCTCCTATGGTTGGAGAGATAAGATTGAGATGAGAAAACATAAGTAAACGAGCTTCTACTTGAGCTTCCATAGATAAAGGTACGTGGACAGCCATCTGATCTCCGTCAAAGTCCGCATTAAATCCTGCACAAACCAATGGGTGTAACCGAATGGCACGTTCGTTTATTAAAACAGGTATAAACGCTTGTATTCCTAATCTGTGTAAGGTGGGTGCTCGATTTAACAATATGGGATGTTTTTGCATAATCTGTTTAAGTACATTCCATATAATAGGTCCCCTATCTCGAATTAAAAATTTAGCAGCTCTTAGATTGGGAGCAATCTGTCGTTCAACCAGATCACGAATTAAAAATGCTTGAAAAAGCTCTATTGCGATTTCTCGGGGCAATCCACATTGATACAATGAGAGAAGGGGACCTACCACAATAACAGAACGACCTGAATAATCGACCCGTTTTCCAAGTAAATTTTCACGGAATCTTCCTTCTTTACCTTGGATGAAATCTGAGAACGATTTATAAGGTCTATCGTGACTATCTCTCACCGGTTGTGCGCCTATACTGTTATCAAGAAGTGCATCTACGGCTTGTTGGACTAATCTCTTTTGATCAGGCAATAAATCCGGTATTAGAAATGCACTAGTGGTTTCTATGAATTGTAAAACATTATTATTTCGACGGATAACCGTTTGATAAAGTTCATTAAGATCCGAAGTAATCACTCCACCTTCATTTAATTGAAACATTGGCCTCAGGTCGGGAGGAAGAACTGGTAATAGGCATAGAACCATCCATTGTGGTTCTACATTTGTTCGAAGAAAATATTTAGCAAATCTCATCCGTCTAACCAAAAGATCCTTTCTTCTTCGAAGTTTTTGAAGTTTTTGCTCCTTAAATTGAGCATATATTTTTCTATTACTAAATTGATTCTCTGGCTCCGAAAATAATATAGATATTATCTCATCTATTTGCTTCCATTCTATATATGAACGATCTATAATAATTTGCAGATCTAGACCAGCTAATTGTTCTCTGATAGCTTTTCCTCCAGTGGCAATTTCCCGCTCTTGAACTAGCCCAAAATCCCAAGAGAGATAATAAGCAATCTTTTCTACCCAGGATTCATACTTAGATGGACGTAAACCCTGAAATCGCAATAAAGTTGGCTTTTTAGCTGTGGGCCTAGTAATACAAACATTTGGATAGGTTTTTCTAATCTGTTCCCCCCCTCAGAATCGGACATGAAAGTTTCCTCTCATCCGGCTCAAGTAACTATACCGAAATGGAAAGTGATTATGTATCATTATGCAAAAAAATGTTTTTTGCTCTCTATTCAAACTAAATAGTTACTCTTTGCTCAAGTTCCAAGTGAATTCGATTATTGGTTTAATCGATTCGTATTATGACATAAATATGGAATTAGTGAGCAGTCTCCTCCCTTTTGAACGATGCATTTCTTTGTGAAAGACCTTCAATTCATTTGAAATTCATAAGGGATTTACTTGTCTGTATCTGGTTATAATCGATCCTGTAGGTTTCTGTTTTACTTCGATGGTTACAATACTATTTGAAGCATATGTGCGATGAATAGACTCCTATAACCATATCTTCTTTTTGGTCTAGAATAAATCAAGGATAAAAAAAATGAAATAGATTTTTCATTCCATTTTTTTTATAATAAAAGAAGTATTTTTACGAAGTCCAATTAGCAATTTAATAATATACAAGATATTAACCCTAGATTGATTCCTCTTTATCAACATCTTTTTAAGATGGTTCTAATTCTGAGCTTCATACTACTCTTCCCGAGGGGCGTGTCAGAGCTAAGGGCATCCCAATTAGATTGAATAGGATGACAGTTCCTACGGATCTGTATAATCGGAGCTTGTGATCAAGTCACACATCGCAGTATACTAGGTCTTCTAATTCTTTACGAGTTTTATCTAATAGATCCGCGATATAACTGGGGCGTCGTTTGAAATACCAAATATGAACAACTGGACATGCCAGTTTAATGTATCCCATTCGATATCTTCGAATTCGAGGATCAATACCAAGTTCAACTCCACATTGAGTACAAAAATTGGAGTTGTAGTTTTCCTTGTCATTTTCCATCATTCGAGGTTTTACACAAGCACAAACTCCCCTTTTCTTAGGTCCAAATATTCTTTCACAAAATAATCCATCTCTTACTGGTTCATAAGTTCTATAATCTAAAGTGCGTTCTGTAGTCACTTGTCCGACTCTTTCTCCATTAGGTAATATTCTTTCAGACCAAGCGAGAATCTGCTCGGGAGAAACTAATCCAATTCGAAGTTGTTCGTGTTTATCCTGGTCACTCATAAAAAATAAATTTTGATTCATTTTGATCAAACTTCCTTCTTATCTATCTGAAAGTCTATCTCAGATAGAATAGTATGATTCAATTCTAGAGCTAAAGATCGTAGTTCTCGACTGAGCAATCGGAAAGATTCTGTAGGAGTGCTAGGTTTAGGCATTGGTTCCCCGTTGAAAATGGCACCAAATATTTTTTCACGAGTATCCATATGGTCAGATTTTAAAGTAAGCATCTCGTGTAAGATATAAGCAACACCAAAACCTTGTAGAGCCCAAACTTCCATTTCTCCTACTCGTTGCCCTCCTCGGTGGGATTTTCCTTTTAGAGGTTGTTGTGTAACCAGTGTATAAGGTCCACTGGAACGTGCATGAATTTTGTCATCAACTTGATGGCACAATTTCGATATATAAGCTATTCCTATTGTAACAGGTTGTTCAAACACCTTTCCTGTTCTTCCATCAATTAATCTATGTTTTCCAGGATGATCAGGTTCAAATACCCATGGATTAGCTGTTTGCTCGCTAGCTTTATAAAGCTCAGAGAACACTAGTTTTCTAGAAGCTTCTCGCTCGTACCTTTCGTCAAAAGGTGCTAGTCTATAATGTTTGTTCATGAGTTTTCCTGCTAAACCAAGCAAACATTCAAAGATCTGTCCTACATTCATTCGTGAAGGTACCCCTAATGGATTTAATACCATGTCCACTGGTGTGCCATTCTGTAAATAAGGCATATCTTGCCTGGGCAAAATTTTTGAAATAATACCTTTATTACCATGCCTTCCAGCTACTTTATCACCCACTTGTATTTTACGTTTTTGTAAAATATATACATGAACTTTTTCTACAATATCGCCGAGATAATCGTCTTCCTCGAACTCCTGAAAGCATCTCACATCGATAACTCGACCTTTTACACCTTTAGGGACTCTAAAACAATTTTCTTTTCCAGTAGGTGCCTTAATATCAAATAAAGCTTGTAATAATTTTCCTTCTGGAGTATTTAATAGTGAGTCTTCTTCTGCTTCCAGTATCAATTTACCTACTAATACATCACCTGTTTCTATCCAAGATCCTATCATTACAAGGCCGTTTTCGTCCAGATGACGAAGTAAGTAAGCATCTAAATGAGGTATTTCTCTAGTTATTACTTCAGGGCCCTGGTTCGTAAAATAAACTCCAATTTCGTATCTTACGATCTGGAAAGAAGTAAAAATGTCTTGATATACCAGACGTTCACTAATAAGTATTGCATCTTCAAAATTGTATCCTTCCCATGGCATATAGGCCACTAAGATGTTTTTTCCCAAAGAAAGTTCTCCTCCTGCTGTAGCTGCACTGTCTGCTATAATTTGTCCCCTCTTTACATACTCCCCTTGGCGAACTCGGGGTTTTTGATGCATACAAGTATCACTATTAGAACGTTGATATAGAATCAATTCTGTTTCTATATTGTCTCGAGCAACAGATGAAGTTATGGTGATATTTTCACCATCAATATACTTTATTTTTCCCCCTTGCTTGGCTATAGCCACACTTCCTGAATCTAGAGCTGCTTGACCCTCCAATCCAGTTCCGACAATACACTTCTCAGGTTGAACAAGTGGAACTGCTTGACGCTGCATATTAGAACCCATTAAAGCACGATTCGCATCATTATGCTCGATAAAAGGAATCAGGCAAACTCCAACGGAAAAATATTGCGAAGGAAAAATACTTCTGAAATGAATTTGGTCCCATGCAAAAAATAAAAATTCTTGTTGAAATCGAGCTGGAGTAAATTGTTCCTCTGGAACCCCTTGATTTAATGCCAGAGAATTTCCTGTAGCTATCCGATAGTATTCATCTTCTCCCGGTAATAGATAAACCATATGTTCTTCGTTCGATGTCTCAGATAGCCTATGGAATGGACTTTGTAAAGAGCCGTAATGACCAAGCGTTGCATAAATAGATAACGATCCAATAAGCCCAACATTTATTCCTTCGGATGTCGTAATTGGACAAATACGTCCATAATGACTAGGATGAATATCCCGTGTACGAAAAGTAGACGTTCGACTTGTCAATCCTCCAGGGCCCAAAGAGCTCACTTTTCGACTATGAACTATTTCTGCCAATGGATTAGTTTGATCCAAAAATTGTGATAAAGGGTGTAAACCAAAAAAATCTTGAAAAGTTTCCGTTAATGGAATTAACGTTTCCAATTTATTAGTTATTCTCTTTTTAGGATTGGTTGATGCAGATAATATAGTTTTTTCAATTGCTTCTCTGAAATCAATTAGGGCGAATCGTAATTGCTCTTGTAATAAATCTGCTACAGAACGAATATATCGATTTTGTAGGTGATCTATATCATCGGGTGTACCCGTTCCAAATCGCACTTTGATGAGGTAATCCACAGCAGCCAATACATCGTGCGGTAATGAAAAAATCTCGTTCTCGGGTATATCAAGACTTAGTTTTTTATTCGGATTTCGTCGACCAATCTTTCCTAATGCACATTTGATTCGAAAAAATGCTCTTACTTTTTCATATATAAACTCGGAAAATTCACAATTTTCTTTTTCTATCTCGTCACTTATGTAGAGCTCTTTATAAAGTTCCAAGATGGCTTCTTCCTTCCCGCCATACCAATAGAAATATGTATAATACTCCTCCGAGTACTTGAAAAATGCTAAGATATTCTTATAGTTGAAAATATCTTTGGAATTTAGACCCATAGCCAATAAGAAAAGTAACACAGAAATTTTTTTTTTTCTGTTTACACGAATCCATATCTTTTTTGTTTTTTTCTTCATCTCTAATCTTGATCTTCCTCCCCAATCTGAAATTATTGTGCCAATATAGATAATGTTTCCCGACGGTTTTCGTTCCCAAGTGTAATAAATACCGGGACTTCTTAATATTTGATTGACCACGACTCTGTAATTTCCATTTATTACAAAAGTTCCTTTAGAATTCATTAAAGGAATATCTCCCAGATATAAAATCATCCGATTCTTTATCTTTTCACGAGTTTTAGTTTTCTTAATCAATCTTGCTGGTACATATAATTGACAGTGATATGTAAGAGACATATATACAGCATCTCTCTCTTTAATGGAAGGTTCTGTTAATTTATATTCATTCCCAAAAAGGATAAATTTTATTTGTTTATTTGGGCTTTCAATTTTTGAAAACTTATTGAGTTCTTCTATTAAGCCTTGATCGATAAAACGATCAAATCCTTCAAGTTGTATTTTACCAAATTCGGGAATTGTAAATATTCCTTTATTTTTATCTAATCGCATTGAATGTTTCCTATTATAATATATATATATATATATTCAAGTATATTGTATATTTCGATATTTATTCCTCATTGATCTATACGAATAAATTCGACAAAAAATTGACATGTATATTTTGTTCACTATATCCCAAAAATAGAAGAAAAAGAAGAGGTCCTTTTCTATTATCTTTTCATAAAGATATGATGGGGATTTTTCTGTAGTTGTTAATTCTCTAGTTATTGACAAATGTGATTTAATATACTATAATTAATGGGTACTCTAAATCCCTATCCTATACTAAAGGGAGGAACTAACTCTAAACCCCTGACCTATATTAGAAATTATAGGTTCCATTTCAATAGGAAATTGAAAACCAACCCCTTTTTCCTATTGGAAAGTAAAAATCCCCCTATTAGACCTGGGGACTATAAATTGGTTATACCACATATCCGAGTGATAAAGAAGGATACGTGAAGTGAAATACCCTACATAACATATCCGAGTGATAAAGGAAAATATCTTTTCCCTTAGGAAAAAGAAGAGATCTAAACTAGATCTGGGGATGGCGACATAGCCAAGTGGTAAGGCAGGGGACTGCAAATCCTCGATCCCCAGTTCAAATCTGGGTGTCGCCTTGGTAGCGGAAACAAAGTTAAAGGAATTTAAAAGTCTTCATTTGTACTCCATGTCTTTTGGAAACAACTTGTGTAGCTTCAGGTGCTATTGCTAATAGAGCAGATAAAATTCAATTTTATCGTTAATGTCTGCTCCTATAGGTAGTTGAGAGTAACTAGTTCCAAGAAACAATTTTGAGAAGTCTCTACTATCAACTCATCCTTTCGGAATAGGAAGGTGGAGGATTTCCACTTTGCACTATCCTTATTAGTTCCATTATCATCAAGAATAAATAATGATATTATTCTTTTTTATAAAGAGAGGGATTCGTATGGATATAGTCGGTATCGCTTGGGCTGCTCTAATGGTAGTTTTTACTTTTTCTCTTTCACTCGTAGTATGGGGTAGAAGTGGGCTTTAATAGAATTAATAGTCTTTTTATTTTGAATCAGTCTGTTCAAAATAAATAAAAAATGATTTTACAATGAGAATTACGTATTATCATTAATGATCTAGTAATATTGAATCATCAATGATATGATCAAAATAAAAATGAATATTCATGTTATGAATACAACTCTACTTCATGTTTATCAAATATGAAGTAGTTCAATATATATAGCGAACTTATATTATTAAGCATAGTATTCTTTACTATGCATCTGTTAAAGAATATGGAGCATTATTATGCTGCTCTGTCCCAACTATACATAGACCCCTTTTCCATATCAATTTTTCCCCTTTACGATTTCCAATTTTGTATTTTACTATGTACTAGTAAATAATGCTTTCTATCATATTCGTATTATAAAAAAAAATTGATAAATAGAAAAAAAATACTTTTGCAAGTAGGTTATATTCAGAATAACACCTATGTTCTATCTACATAAAGTTCCTTTTTCCAGAGATATGTAAGAGATTATGATTAGTTTCGCTTTTTTTATCAGGTATTGATAAAAAAGTACCCACGAAACAAATGATAATTTAGATCTACTTATCCAAAATCTGTGTAGAAGAAGTAGTACAAAAGAAAAAGGAAAGGAAAATTTTTCGTTTCCTTCGTACTACTTCTTCTCAAAAAAAATATCTATTCTTAACCCCTATTACTTTTTTTGACTGAGGATCTAGATGAATTCTAGATGATCAGTAATCACTGTACTTCGGCTTGACTCGCCGTTTTTACGTAAATGATAAGTAGAAAAGCAGTAGGAAATCCAATGAACAATGCAATAGCAATAAATGCGAGATTATTTACTTCCATGATTGATTTTCCCTTCGTTTTACAATAACTCGAGATTTGATCTCATAGAGTATCTCATTTTTTTGTAAAAAAAAAAATGGACTGAATCCATGGAGTAATTCCATCAATAGGATCAAACGGAATTGAGCGGATTTAATGAATTCTTCAATAGAAATTAATTAGTATAACATACTATTATCTCTTGTTCATATCGGATTTAGTAATCCGGTCCCTAATGGACCGATCCCACCGTCTTATTAGTATAGTTCCAAGGTTTGACTCAATTCAATTTTATCGTTAGTAACAAATAACATTAGACATGCAAATTAAATTTGATTAATGAATTAAGTCTTTGTCTCAATGAAATATTTAGATGTTAATAACGATCCGAATTTCCTGTTCCTATTCGAGGATCAGAAAAGTATCATAAAGATTGCTCTGATGGATTATACTGATTGATTTCTTATTTCAATAGGACTAACTAATAATTAAAAACTTACCTTCATTAGAAAAAATCCCCCTCGCAATACGGGGATATAATAATAGATAAAACGAAAAACAAGAATGAATTCTTTTGTTCGGGTGAGAAAGGTGTGGAAGCTTTTACCTTATTTTAGAGAACAAATCACTGGGGGTAACTGGAGCTAAAAAAGGGGGGGTACAAAGTCCTAGTGATGTTGTTGATGTGAATCGTCCGAGTTATTCACTCAATAAATACATAATGAATTTCTGTTCTGAAGATGTTTTTGAAGAATTGGCCATAATATGGTTGCTTCTTTTTTAATTAGGAGCCATCCTCTATTTATTAAATTATATCCATTCAATTTTTGAAATAAAAAAAATTGTTGTAAAAAAAACTTTGGCTTGCTAATTCTGGGTAGGTATTTCATTTTGATTTCCAAAATTATTAATATATTAGAAAAAAAGGCTTTCCTTTTTTTCTAATATATTAATAAGTTCAATCAATCAATTATTTCTTTTTTATTTTGCCCCAAATGGATTTTGCTCTGTTTTACGGAAAAAATGGGCAAATATGCCCCGTAGTCCTACTTTTTTTTCATTATATTACTTATATCGTACAAGAGACGAACAGGACCTATCTATATAGATATGGTTTCGATGATCCCGAAAATAGTTTTTTCATGAAAAAGAACTGAAAAGGGGTCTAGTCAAAAAAATTGATTATATTGGATCAAATCTTGTCACTACCTGTATTTGTACCTATGCATATTTGGGAGCACCCAGTTAACGATTACTGATAATCGTTAACTGGTGCTCTTATTTACCTTAATTCGTCTTGTAATGTAGTTTTTACCGAGAGCTAAAAAGAATAAAATGAATAGCTCCAAATTATCTTATCCTAAGATAAGATCATGACCCTGGAATGAGCAGAATTCTTTGAATAGTAAAAGAAATAGAATTGAATCTTTATTTGATGATAATTAATTGGAATCTTTTTTTATTTTTTAGAAATCATTAAAAAACGTTATTTTCGTTTCTGAAAAACGGGGAACTAGCAAATTTGAAATCTTTTATTTATTTCCGAGCAAACAAAAATATGAGAGATGACTGCAGAGCATAGAGCTATACGCAGTATGGATAAAAGAGGATTGCAGATCTATGCTGATAATTCGGTGGTATAATCCACATTCAAAATGTGGAAAAAAAAGTCATCAAATCTATTCTAGTCTACTCTCTTTTCCTTTTTTGCTCTTGTTTGGGGCAGGGATCGCTCAAACAATTGTTCAATTTATTGAATCGGGACTGACGGGGCTCGAACCCGCAACTTCCGTCTTGACAGGGCGGTACTCTAACCAATTGAACTACAATCCCACTAGGTACAGTTTATTGACTAATTAGTCATAGTAATTCAACTGTGCCAGGTCGATAAAACATTTTGTAAAATGTTTCTCTTTCAAATCTTCCGAAAGTATCTGTTCGTTCCGATTCTTTCTATATCGAGTATACGGGATTCAAAAACCAATTACCTTTTTTACCAACTTGATCAATAGATTGATATCAATCTCAATCTATCGATCAAGTTGGTATTGGGCCGAGCTGGATTTGAACCAGCGTAGGCATATTGCCAACGAATTTACAGTCCGTCCCCATTAGCCACTCGGGCATCGACCCAGGAAAAAATGGGAAGTAATTATAATACCTAATTAGGTATTATAATTACTTTCCTAGCCTAGTACCCCTAGGGGAAATCGAATCCCCGTTGCCTCCTTGAAAGAGAGATGTCCTGGGCCACTAGACGATAGGGGCCTACTTATTGTCATAATATTCAAATCCCTAGGAATTTGTCAATAAAAAGAATCTTTCTTCATATTCATTATTGAATATTCTTCTTGTATTGTCAGGATCAGCAATAGAACTATATATATGTAGTTCTATTCTTTTTTTTATTCTATTTAATAATATAGACCCCATTAGATTATTCATATCTACGAATACATGGTAAGGCGTAAGTCATCGGTTCAAGCCCGATAAAGGGCTCTTGCAATAAAGCCCAGTGTTCATTTTGAATATTTGATTAAGACAAAAAAGCTGCAATAAAAAAAAATACCTGTCATGATGATTTTTTTGTTATAACGGAATAGAACATGTAATAGAATTGAGGACAACTAATGTAGAATTTTTTTTTAGATCTAGCTTTTTATTTCCTTTATCTTGCTGCTAATAAGACGAGGAATAGTATAAGATTAGGCATAATCTACCTCACTTTCGTGATTTTGATTCAAGAATAATAATTGAAATTATTAATACTTAATTGAAATTTCAATTACTAGAATATTCTTACTTTTTTCTCTTAATTATTCCGCATTAAAATAAAGTAAATAAAAATGAGAAGTAAGTGAACCTAACCCATTAACTGATTAATATATCAGTTATTCTGATATTGAAAATTAAGGTAGATTTTGAAAGTGAAGCTTTCTCAATCACTTGAAATTATTCAAAATTTTCATATTTGGTTGTTAATTGGATATTCTGTCGAATGATTTTTTTCTTTCCGAAAAAATGGATATGTAAGTCTAAATTCTAGATCGAATTATTTTCCTTTTCTCTTTAATAGCATAATTCGATTATGATGTACCAAACATTCTTATTCTTATATTAATGTACTAGACATTTTACTTTGGTCATTCTACCGGTGGAAAATAGATTGGAATTGAGATATCAAAAAAGATAAGAAAAGGTAAATGGTAAACAAAGGAACTGTTGATTTTTCATTATACTTCAATAGTATCCCTTTTTTTACTTATGAATTGAATAAAGGGAAAGGAACGAATAGAGTTCTTTCCTCTAGCTCTACGAGCTATAAATAATATTTATTCCTATTTATTCGTAGAAATAATGTAGTAGTAAAAAACATAGAGATTCATAAAGTATTTAGAAATGTTACTATGAGTAAGGTTCAAGACGTAATAATATTCAATAGAATAGATATTGTGAATAATCTCTAGTGAAGAGCAGGGAGGAAAAAAAGCTAACTTGCTTTTCCGGCATTCTGTTGATATTTATTACATTCAGAAGATTGGGAAAAGAAAAAAATGGAATAGAAACAACTTCGGATTATCATGCATTTACTTATATTGTATTAGTTCGGTTTAACTGAATAAAATCTGTGCCAATAAGGAATCTTCGAAACCCGATTTATTGAAAGAAAGGGATGATGGATGAAAAATTGTTCATAAATATACAAAACAGCGTATACCCTTTGATTCTATCAGATAGGGTGCTCGGAAAAGGTTGGAATAGTTAAATAGGAGGATTACTATGACTATAGCCCTTGGAAAGTCTTCCAAAGAGGAACAAACTTTATTTGATATTATGGATGACTGGCTACGCAGAGACCGTTTTGTTTTTGTGGGTTGGTCCGGTCTATTGCTTTTTCCTTGTGCTTATTTTGCGCTAGGCGGATGGTTCACGGGTACAACTTTTGTGACTTCGTGGTATACTCATGGATTGGCCAGTTCCTATTTGGAAGGTTGTAATTTTTTAACTGCTGCAGTTTCTACGCCTGCTAATAGTTTAGCACATTCTTTGCTGCTATTATGGGGTCCTGAAGCACAAGGAGATTTTACTCGTTGGTGTCAATTAGGTGGTCTATGGACTTTCGTTGCTCTTCATGGTGCTTTTGGTCTAATAGGCTTCATGCTACGCCAATTTGAACTTGCTCGATCTGTACAATTACGACCTTATAATGCAATTGCGTTCTCTGCTCCGATTGCTGTTTTTGTTTCCGTATTCTTGATTTATCCATTAGGCCAGTCTGGTTGGTTTTTTGCGCCTAGTTTCGGCGTAGCAGCTATTTTCCGATTTATCCTCTTTTTTCAAGGTTTTCATAATTGGACCTTGAATCCATTTCATATGATGGGAGTTGCCGGAGTATTGGGTGCTGCCCTTCTATGTGCTATTCACGGTGCTACCGTGGAAAATACTTTATTTGAAGACGGTGATGGTGCAAATACATTCCGTGCTTTTAACCCAACTCAAGCCGAAGAGACTTATTCTATGGTCACTGCGAACCGTTTCTGGTCTCAAATTTTTGGGGTTGCTTTTTCCAATAAACGTTGGTTACATTTCTTTATGTTATTTGTGCCGGTGACCGGTTTATGGATGAGTGCCATTGGAGTAGTTGGCCTAGCTCTAAACTTACGTGCTTATGATTTTGTTTCCCAGGAGATTCGTGCAGCGGAAGATCCTGAATTTGAGACTTTTTATACAAAAAATATTCTTTTGAACGAAGGTATTCGTGCTTGGATGGCGGCTCAGGATCAGCCTCATGAAAACCTTATATTCCCTGAGGAGGTTCTACCCCGTGGAAACGCTCTTTAATGGAACTCTAACTTTAGCTGGTCGTGACCAAGAAACCACTGGTTTCGCTTGGTGGGCTGGTAATGCCCGACTTATTAATTTGTCAGGCAAATTACTTGGGGCTCATGTGGCTCATGCCGGATTAATTGTATTCTGGGCTGGAGCAATGAATCTATTTGAAGTGGCTCATTTTGTACCGGAAAAACCTATGTATGAACAAGGATTGATTTTACTTCCCCATCTAGCTACTTTAGGATGGGGAGTCGGTCCTGGTGGGGAAATCGTGGACACTTTTCCCTATTTTGTATCTGGGGTACTTCACTTAATTTCTTCTGCAGTTTTAGGTTTCGGTGGTATTTATCACGCACTAATTGGACCCGAAACTTTAGAAGAATCTTTTCCATTTTTTGGTTATGTATGGAAAGATAGGAACAAAATGACCACAATTTTAGGTATTCACCTAATCTTGCTAGGTGTTGGTGCTTTTCTCCTAGTGTTTAAGGCTTTGTATTTTGGTGGCATATATGATACTTGGGCTCCCGGCGGTGGGGATGTAAGAAAAATTACGAACCTTACGCTTAACCCAAGTACTATATTTGGTTATTTACTCAAATCCCCTTTTGGAGGGGAGGGATGGATTGTTAGCGTGGACAATCTAGAAGATCTAATTGGAGGACATGTGTGGTTAGGTTCCATTTGTATCTTCGGTGGTATCTGGCACATCTTAACAAAACCTTTTGCGTGGGCTCGCCGCGCGTTTGTATGGTCCGGAGAAGCTTACTTATCCTATAGTTTGGCGGCTCTCTCTGTCTTTGGTTTCATTGCTTGTTGTTTTGTTTGGTTTAACAATACAGCTTATCCCAGTGAATTCTATGGACCTACCGGCCCAGAGGCCTCTCAAGCACAAGCATTTACTTTTCTAGTTAGAGACCAACGTCTTGGAGCTAGTGTGGGGTCTGCCCAAGGGCCTACTGGTTTAGGTAAATATCTTATGCGTTCTCCTACTGGAGAAATTATTTTTGGAGGGGAAACGATGCGTTTTTGGGATCTTCGTGCTCCCTGGTTGGAACCTCTAAGAGGTCCTAATGGTTTGGACCTGAGTAAGCTGAAAAAAGACATACAACCTTGGCAAGAACGACGTTCAGCAGAATATATGACTCATGCTCCTTTAGGTTCTTTAAATTCTGTGGGTGGTGTAGCTACCGAGATTAATGCGGTCAATTATGTCTCACCTCGAAGTTGGTTAGCCACCTCTCATTTTGTTCTAGGATTTTTCTTTTTCGTAGGTCATTTGTGGCATGCAGGAAGAGCTCGTGCAGCTGCAGCAGGATTTGAGAAAGGAATTGATCGTGATTTTGAACCTGTTCTTTCCATGACCCCTCTTAATTAAACCAGAGATAAAAATTATTTATTGAAAGGTGGGATAGTGATATCCTTTCCCATTATTCTTCCAGCTGAATCCTTGTTGCTCGGCTATATTCTATAGCCGAGCATTTTTTTTGTACTGAACTAAGTTCTATCTAGGATTTTTATTTTTCGTAAGTTAGGTTTAGTTGTTCGACGAACAAAAGGAGAGAGAGGGATTCGAACCCTCGATAGTTTTTGAACTATACTGGTTTTCAAGACCAGAGCCATCAACCACTCGGCCATCTCTCCCTAATTAGCATAACTCATTTTATCCTGACAGATAATATCTGTCTATAGGGCTATTATATCTATATATATAGATATATCTCTCTATATATCATGATGATAAAAAGAAAATTGATTCTTTTATACTAAAAGAAAAATTTGATAATTTCAATTTATTTATGATCAAATAAAAATCCGTAGTGCATTTTACTCAAAATTGACCGGATAGGGATCGAATGGTATAGCCTTTTGAATCTGTTGGAAACTTTTTAAGATCACAACCATGACTATTGCGTTCCAATCGTCTGTGTTTGCATTAATTGCAATTTCAACTCTACTAGTGATTGGTGTACCTGTCGCACTTGCCTCTCCTAATGGTTGGTCAAGTAACAAAAATGTACTATTTTCAGGCGTATCATTATGGATTGGATCAGTCTTTTTAGTAGGTATTCTAAATTCTTTCATATCTTAAGATATGAAAGAATATCTTTTGGGTTTCAAATTTCCCTCTCCCCCTCTCTAGGGGGCATCGTAAATTATTCACAAGGGAATTTACGATAAATGAAAAAAACCAGGTAATGAAAGTGCTCAAGGGAGAGGTTTTTTTATTAGTATGATTGATAATTGATCGATCAGTCTATTCAAATTGAAAAATTTACCTACATAGAATGGTAATATATGGGTATATTATTATACCCATATAACGAGTCAAATGCGGGTATGGTTGAATGGTACAATTTCTCCTTGCCAAGGAGAAGATGCGGGTTCGATTCCCGCTACCCGCCCATCTGTAGTATAGAATAGAATTATGAACTAGTTATTCGTTTAGTCGTATTTTTATCTTCTTTATACATAAGGCCAAGATAAATGGGATGAACCATCCTTTTTGGATATTAAATAACTTATTGTGTCTTTGCGGAGACGGGATTTGAACCCGTGACTTCAAGGTTATGAGCCTTGCGAGCTACCAAACTGCTCTACTCCGCGCTATCCCTTTATATTACCTTTGTTATAATACCCCAAAATGGGTACATTCAGCAATCCCTTGGGTATGCTATTCTCCCTCCCTATATAGGGAGGGAGAATAGCATAACAATAACTTTCAGCAATTTTTTTTGAACCTACCAACTCGATTTGGTTACCCCAGCCAACAAACATGCGTGAGCCATTTCACGGATTATATATCCGGATAATTCAAAGTCTCTATAATTGGCTCTGGGTCTTCCAGTCTTCAAACAACGTCGACGAAGACGTGTAGGTGCACTATTACGCGGTAGAGATTGTAATTTTCTATAAATTTCCAATTTATCATCCAGTGATGAGACTTCGCTCATCTCTTTTTTCAAAGATTGGCGAAGCAAATTATATTTCCTTTCCAATCTTTGTTTCTTTTTCTCTCTTTGAATGAGACTTTTTCTTGCCATAATGATTCAGCTAGTTTATATAAAAATATAGATCAAATTTGAGATGGAGAAGTATTACGTGAATTACTCTTTCTTTTTATGCATAGAGATTAGATAGAAAATCTAAATATTTGAATAAAATGAAAAAGAATTAACCGAATTTGCCTGATGTAGAGGCGATTAAGAAAGCTGCATAGGTGAATATATAGCCTACAGAAAAGTGAGCTAATCCAACTAATCGCGCTTGAACAATGGAAAGAGCTACCGGCTTATCCCTCCATCGAACTAAATTAGCCAAAGGTGTGCGTTCATGAGCCCATGCAAGAGTTTCAATCAGTTCTTGCCAATATCCACGCCAAGAAATAAGAAACATAAATCCAGTAGCCCAAACAAGATGCCCAAATAAGAACATCCATGCCCAGACAGATAAACTGTTCATACCAAAAGGATTGTATCCATTAATTAGTTGTGAAGAATTTAACCAAAGATAATCTCTTAACCATCCCATTAAATAAGTGGAAGACTCATTAAATTGAGCTACATTTCCCTGCCATAAGGTGATATGCTTCCAATGCCAATAGAAAGTAACCCATCCAATGGTATTCAACATCCAGAAAACTGCTAAATAAAAAGCATCCCAGGCCGAAATATCGCAAGTACCGCCCCGTCCTGGACCATCGCAAGGAAAACTATAACCAAAATCTTTCTTATCAGGCATTAGCTTAGAACCGCGCGCATCTAAAGCACCTTTTACTAAAATCAATGTAGTTGTATGCAAACCTAGAGCAATAGCATGATGAACCAAAAAGTCTCCGGGACCAATTGTTAAGAACAGTGAATTTGTATTATCGTTAATAGCACTCAACCAACCGGGTAACCATAAGCTTTTGCCAGCATTGAATGCTGGATCATTTGCTGAAGATAAGAGTACATCAAAACCATATAAGGTCTTACCATGAGCAGATTGTATCCATTGAGCAAATATAGGTTCAATCAAGATTTGCTTTTCTGGAGTACCAAAAGCGAGCATAACATCGTTATGAACATAAAGTCCCAAGGTATGAAAACCTAGGAATAAACTAACCCAACTCAAATGAGAAATTATGGCTTCCTTATGCTCCAACATTCTCGCCAATACATTATCCTTATTCTGTTCTGGATTATAATCTCTAATGAGAAATATAGCTCCATGAGCAAATGCCCCTGTCATAATGAATCCGGCAATGTATTGATGATGAGTATACAATGCAGCTTGGGTAGTAAAATCTTGTGCTATGAATGCATAGGCAGGTAAAGAATACATGTGTTGAGCTACCAAGGAAGTAACAACTCCCAAAGAAGCTAGAGCAAGACCTAATTGAAAGTGAAGAGAATTATTGATTGTGTTGTAAAGACCCTTATGCCCGCGCCCTAATAAGCCTTTCGGAGGAACATGTGCTTCTAAAATATCTTTTATACTGTGTCCAATCCCAAAGTTGGTTCTATACATATGACCAGCAATGAAAAACACAAATGCAATAGCTAAATGATGATGCGCGATATCAGTTAGCCACAAACTTTGAGTTTGTGGGTGAAATCCCCCGAGAAGAGTTAGAATAGCAGTTCCCGCCCCTTTAGTAGTACCAAATAAATGACTACTGGAATCAGGATTTTGAGCATAAAGATTCCACTGACCTGTAAAAAGTGGTTCCAACCCTTCGGGATGCGGTAATACATCTAAAAAATTATCCCATCTTATGTGCTCTCCTCTTGATTCAGGAATAGCGACATGAACTAAATGCCCCGTCCAAGCCAAAGAACTTACTCCGAAAAGTCCTGACAAATGATGATTGAGACGAGATTCGGCATTTTTAAACCATGAAACACTTGGTTTCCATTGAGGTTGTAGATGCAACCAACCTGCTGTTAAAAAGAGAGCAGAAAGAAATAGCAAGAAAAGAGCTCCAGTATAAAGATCTTCATTAGTGCGTAAGCCAATTGTATACCACCACTGATAAACACCGGAATAAGCAATATTCACCGGACCGGGGGCACCTCCTCGGGTAAAGGCTTCTACGGCCGGTTGACCAAAATGAGGATCCCAAATTGCATGAGCAATAGGTCTTACATGTAAGGGGTCGCGGACCCATGCTTCGAAATTGCCTTGCCAAGCTACGTGGAACAAATTACCAGAGGTCCACAGAAAGATTATAGCTAACTGACCAAAGTGAGAAGCAAAAATCTTTTGATAAAGACGCTCTTCGGTAATATCATCATGACTCTCAAAGTCATGTGCAGTAGCAATACCAAACCAAATACGACGAGTAGTTGGGTCCTGGGCCAAGCCTTGGCTGAACTTTGGAAATCTTGATGCCATAATGCTTTTCAAATCCTCCTAGCCATTATCCTACTGCAATAATTCTTGCTAGGAAGAACGCCCATGTTGTGACGATTCCACCCAGAAGGTAATGAGCTACTCCTACAGCACGTCCTTGGACAATACTCAAGGCTCTGGGCTGGATAGCAGGAGCAACTTTTAATTTATTATGAGCCCAAACAATAGATTCAATAAGTTCTTGCCAATATCCACGGCCACTAAATAGGAACATTAAACTAAAGGCCCAAACGAAATGAGCACCTAAGAATAAAAGACCATAGGCAGATAATGAGGAACCGTAAGATTGGATTACTTGAGAAGCTTGTGCCCATAGAAAGTCACGAAGCCACCCGTTAATTGTAATTGAACTCTGTGCAAAGTTTCCTCCTGTAATATGAGTGACCACTCCCTGATCACTTATACTACCCCAAACATCAGACTGCATTTTCCAACTAAAATGAAATATTACTACCGAAATTGCATTGTACATCCAGAATAATCCTAGGAAGACATGATCCCAGGCAGATACTTGACATGTTCCTCCTCTACCAGGCCCATCGCAAGGAAAACGAAAACCAAGATTCGCTTTATCGGGTATTAAACGAGAACTGCGAGCAAATAAAACACCTTTCAGTAATATTAATACAGTCACATGGATAGTAAATGCATGAATATGGTGTACTAAAAAATCCGCAGTTCCTAATGGAATAGGTAACAAAGCCACTTTGGCACCTACTGCTATCAAATCGCCACCTCCCCAGGTTAAGCTGGTGCTTGCTGTTGCATCAGGAGCTGTCAAACTGGGTGCTAAAGCATGAGTGTTTTGTATCCATTGAGCAAAGATAGGTTGTAATTGTATAGCAGTATCTGAAAACATATCTTTAGGACGTCCTAAAGCACTCATAGTATCATTATGAATATATAGACCAAAACTATGGAAACCTAAGAAAATACATGCCCAGTTGAGGTGTGATACGATTGCATCACGATGTCTCAGAACACGGTCTAAAAGATTGTTGTATTGAGTAGTCGGATCATAGTCTCTTACCATAAAAATAGCTGCATGTGCAGCAGCGCCAACTATGAGAAATCCACCAATCCACATATGGTGCGTGAACAGAGACAGTTGGGTACCATAGTCAGTAGCTAGATATGGATAGGGAGGCATAGAATACATATGGTGAGCTACGACAATAGTTAAAGACCCTAACATAGCTAGGTTAAGAGCTAATTGAGCATGCCATGAAGTAGTTAAGATCTCGTAAAGACCTTTATGTCCTTCCCCTGTAAATGGACCTTTATGAGCTTCCAAAATATCCTTGAGGTTATGACCAATAACCCAATTGGTTCTATACATATGACCAGCGATTAGAAAAAGAACTGCAATAGCCAAATGGTGGTGTGCAGTATCGGTAAGCCACAGACCCCCCGTTACTGGGTTGAGTCCTCCACGAAAAGTCAAAAAATCTGAATATTCCGACCAATTCAGGGTGAAAAATGGGGTCAATCCCTTAGCGAAACTGGGATAAAGTTGAGCTAAAAGCTCACGATTTAAAATAAACTCATGAGGAAGTGGTATCTCTTTAGGGTCCACTCCAGCATCTAAGAGTTGATTAATAGGTAAAGAAACGTGTATTTGGTGTCCTGCCCAAGATAGAGAGCCAAGTCCTAGTAACCCTGCTAAATGGTGGTTCAACATGGATTCTACATCTTGGAACCAAGTCAATTTTGGAGCAGCTTTGTGATAATGGAACCAACCAGCAAAAAGCATTAACGCTGCAAAGATCAATGCACCAATTGCGGTACAGTAAAGTTGCAATTCACTAGTTATTCCGGATGCTCGCCAAATCTGGAAGAACCCAGAGGTTATTTGTATTCCTCGAAAACCTCCACCCACATCTCCATTCAAAATTTCTTGGCCTACTATCGGCCAAACTACCTGAGCACTGGGTTTAATGTGAGTAGGATCGCCTAGCCATGCTTCATAATTGGAGAAGCGAGCGCCGTGAAAGTACATCCCACTTAGCCAAATAAATATTATCGCTAATTGACCAAAATGAGCACTAAATACTTTGCGGGAGATCTCTTCCAAATTATTGGTATGGCTATCAAAATCGTGAGCATCAGCATGTAGGTTCCAGATCCAGGTGGTAGTATTAGGTCCCTTGGCTAGTGTCTTTGAGAAATGACCGGGTTTAGCCCATTTTTCAAAAGAGGTTTTAACAGGATCCCTATCCACTATGATCTTTACTTCTGGTTCCGGTGAACGAATGGTCATTGAGTTCTCCTCTTTCCAGACGAGACATGAGAAAAAACCCGCCGAATAAAAAAAAAAAAAAAAAGAAAAAAGATATATTCTCAACTCGTTCCTCTCTTTATTTCCCAGTTCAAAACTAGAGTGACTATGATAGGGAAGTCGATTTGAGACAGGTGTTCATATTTATTATGACATATCTAATAGGTGCTTAATGGACCGTTACGAGATATAAAACGTTTTTCCCGTCCAGTGGTAAAAAAAGATATCAATATTAATACAATCATTATCTTCATATCCAGATTTATTTATCCATATCTCTGGACCCATATGTTCACTTTTATAATTCAAAAGAACTTTGAATTGATAAATTATTAATGAATCTTTAATAAATTATATCTCTGGACGGGATTTACCCATAGAGAAAAGATTTTTTTTCATTAACGATCCATAGAAAGTATTCTGTTTTTTATTTTAAACATATTTTTTTATAATGACAATGCAATAAGAGAAGCTAATTTGCTCGAATAGTATGAAAAATGGATTTATCCTGTCTGGATAAATTTCATAATCTTGACGATTTCGGAGTATAGTAATCGAGACATTTTCATTCTCCAAAACGTCCTGTAATCTTTAACCGATTTTGTGCTTCGATATAATTGCTTGGAGCAAGCGCTATAGCTTGTTTCCAATACTCAGCAGCTTGATCAAACCAAGCTTCCGCAATTTCAGGATCTCCCTGTTGAATGGCCTGTTCTCCTCGGTCGGGATAGATCAACTTCTAAAAGTTTTCTTCCCTTAGAACCGTACTTGAGAGTTTCCTACCTCATACGGCTCAATTAACTATTCTTTAGTCCTTTACCCAAACTTCCAAAATAGAAGAAATACGTTCAGGTTAACCGAAAGAACAGAATGGGTCAATGACATGAGTTTCAAACTTCACTTTCGATAAATGATCAGGTTTTCTCCTTTCTCCCACCCTAAAAAAGATGAAGTATTAGAAATAAAGAGATCTACTTCAGATTATCCAGATAAAAATCTTTTTAAGAGGTAACTATCTATGTTCTGTATAGAAATTTTGAAGAATACTTTCCTGGTAGGAAAGTACTTCACGTCTTTAGGATCCGATGCTACACCGCTGCTCAATAGCCTAGTAAATCAACTCTATTACATAAATTGATTCCTTCTTTTTGCCCATGAGCAGATTTGATCGTATCAGCCCGAACTTTCAATAATTGATCTTTATGGTGCTTTCTCCATCAATTGAATTGATTTTATTTTATCCATGGACTATCCAGGCTATATTTACCGATTCATATTTGGGCTCCTATGAGGGATATTCTTTTGACTACAGCTGATAAAAAACCGTTGTTTTGGACGGTGCATATGTAGAAAGCCTCGTTTTTTTCTTTTCCGTAGTTCTAAACGAATTCATTCTATAGTACAGATAGCCGCACGTAATGACAGATCAAGGCCGTATTATTAAGAGCTTGTGGTAAAGACGGGTTTCGTTCTAATGCCTGGAAATAATATTCCAAAGCCTTAGTATGTTCCCCATTACTCGTGTGGATAAGACCTATATTATATAATATATAACTTCGGTCATAGGGGTCAATTTCCAGTCGCATGGCTTCATAATAATTTTGTAAAGCTTCCGCATATTCCCCTTCGGATTGAGCTGACATTCGTTACGGTCGTTCATTCAATTGAAATGATCTCCGCTTCAAAACCGTACATGAGAATTTCACCTCATACGGCTCCTCCTTTTTTTACAGAATAAAGGAAGTAATCCATTAAATGGACAAAAAAAGATTTTCCTATATTATGAATTAACAGGAACTAGTGTATTTCCGATGAATCTCTAGCTATCCTTCTTGCAAAGATTTTTTTTCTAAATACCAAGTATTTTAGCTTAGCACTATAAACATAACCTCTACCAATTTCTTTGTTCTTAACGCACTGTATTTTACGGGGATTATTCACTTCAACAGTCTCCGATGGTTCTAGCGGTATCCGAAATACAAACGAGATGGATGTTTGTTGCCTCAACCATTCTAACTAGCCCTTCATTAAAAAGGTTCTGTGTATTATAACGAAGCATTTGTGTTGTCGATTTTAACGCGTAGTGCTTTTTCCCCTATGCATACCTATCATATAGATTTGACCATTAACATCTATGTAATAGATATAACCTTTCGCTTAATACTAGAATCTCAGAAGATCAAAGCATCTAAGGCTGCATAAATCGGGGATACACGACAGAAAGAATTGTTCTATTTCTAAAACTCACCTTCACTAAGCGTAAGTTTTGTTTAACTTAACTTAATCAATATTCCGCCATTCTACGAAGCGAGAAAAAGAAGAAAGAAAAAAATAGCAAATCACACCATCTCTGTAATAGGTAAATGCCTTTTTCTCCCCTGAAGCCATTGGGATTATCTGCAATAATATATCCGCTACAATTGTGAAAGTCTTGTCGATAAAATTGTCATTTCTCTGAGATCTAGGCATAGTCAATTATAAATTTGATAATTTTTTTTATTCCCCATACGGAAATGATTCCATGAACAAAATTATTTTCCAATGCACAATAGTATAATAAATGGATTTCCTTACGATCGCAAATATGTAAACATTATCATTTTTTCTAAATAAAGAAAAATTGGGAATATTTGAAAGAGTTCATTCAATTTATTGATGAACAATAAATTGAATTTTAGACAATGTTTATATCTATATATGCAAATTAAAGAAATCTCGCACTCGTTTGCTCATGATCCCAAGGATCAAACGAGCAAGTAAACGGTAAATTGGTGAAGAGTCAATTTCCTGCTTTTTGATAAAATCAGGATCGTGTGTGTTCATACTTATTCTAAAACATAGAATATATTGAGTATAGTCATTATTATATAATTTGTACCATTCATTCTTACCGAAAAATGATTCATAATATATATAGGATCATTTTGGATCAATAGATCTGGCTTAATTTCACAATTGGATCGGCAATAAAACCCCGAATAATCTAAAATAATCAGATTAGATTGAGAAAAATAAAATATCTTGAAATAAGAAGAAAAGAAGGAGTGTGGTAAAATACTCTTTTGTCTTTATGCCAGATTTCATAAATACTTTACTTATCCAAAAGTAAGTTATCATATAATAAAACTTGTTCTTTTCATTTTGTCGACAAATGAAGAGATCGTATAGGAAAGATGGCTGAGCGGTTCAAGGCGTAGCATTGGAACTGCTATGTAGGCTTCTGTTTACCGAGGGTTCGAATCCCTCTCTTTCCGTATATTCGCCTTAGTCTTTTTTGCATCGTTTTCTCATGAATCTAAACCCAATAAGATGCTTTCATCCTCCCACAATATCCTTCTATTTCGGGATAGAGAAAATAAAAAGAGTAAAGGTATGGCAAAGGAAAATAATAAATATTCAAAAAAATTCGTCAATCAATGTGTTATTGACAATGACATTGTCATGTAACATACAGAGGGACAGATGTGCAGAAATCCTTTCTTTTCATTCCCAATTTAAACTCGACGGGAATAGTATTCTACGACCAATAATTCATTAATCTTTAAACCGATACGGTTATTATCTATTATTTTTTTAACTAATCCACTATATTGTGACTTTTTTTTAATACGATTTAAATGGGGTGGCACCCTCATCTTATCCTTCTGAAAAATATCTATATTGTTATTAATTCTATCTCTTAACCTTTGTTTATCCTTTATAGATATAAAATCTTGGGGTTTGCAACGATAACTTGGTATATCTACTATACGATCATTGACCAAGATATGCCTATGGTTGACTAATTGTCTGGCTTCAGGAATGGTAAGCGCCATACCCAATCGAAAAAGGATATTATCCAAGCGCATTTCAAGTAATTGCAATAGAACCTGACCTGTTGATCCCTTGGCTCTTCTAGCAATACGAACATATTGAAGTAATTGGCGCTCTGTAAGTCCATAATGAAAACGTAATCTTTGTTTTTCTTTTAGACGGACAGGATATTTAGAAGGTTTAGGAGGTTTAGAATGTTTTTTTTTACTAGGCTGTTCCGTTCTATTGGGTGTTTTCTTACTTAGTCCTGGTAAAGTTTTGAGACGATTTATTATTTTTAAACGAGGTCCGCGATAACGAGACATAAAAAACTCCTTATTTCAAGAAATGAACAAATAATGTTGGAAAGAGGAATAATATAAACAGTACGAATATTGGAATGATTTTATATAGAGATATTTTTCAATTTTGTTTCTATTGTAGAGAGAAAAAAAGATATGTTTCAATCATTCATTTCGTTTCTAGTTGAAACGGATTATGCCAGGACAGACCCGGCGGACCGGCGATCAGAAATGGAAGAGTCTTTTCCTTATTTCATAGATTTTAGCGTTGATAATGGAAGAAATGAAAAGAATAAAAACGAGCCAGCTATCGGGATCGAACCGATGACCATCGCATTACAAGTGCGACGCTCTAACCTCTGAGCTAAGCAGGCTCATATGCATGCAGTATGTAGTCACATACTTATTGGTTGAAATTAAAAGATCTCTTCGAAATCGCTAGAATTATAGCGAATCGAATTAGAATAATGCAATTCAGATTAAAATGAAACATTGCGTCAATTGATATTAATTGATTAAAATAAATCAACAATGGGGCGTGGCCAAGCGGTAAGGCAGCAGGTTTTGGTCCTGTTATTGCGAAGGTTCGAATCCTTCCGTCCCAGGTGGAATAGTATTATTGAAAAAATAAATAAGAAGAAAAAAATTCTTTTTGATTTCTCATCCTTTCATAGACTATACTTATAGAACGGAAATATGATTTCAATAAGATCTAAATATAGAAAGGGATATTTTTGTGGTGTACGATGGGAATACAGATCAAATTGAGATAGAGATAAAGTCTAATTTATGAAATTAGCCTATTGGATGTATGCTGGTCCTGCTCATATTGGAACCCTACGAGTAGCTAGTTCTTTCAAAAATGTGCATGCCATTATGCACGCTCCTCTAGGAGATGATTATTTCAATGTAATGCGTTCTATGTTAGAACGCGAAAGAGATTTTACTGCTGCAACTGCTAGCATAGTAGATCGTCACGTACTAGCACGTGGATCTCAAGAAAGAGTTGTGGATAATATTCTCCGGAAAGATAAAGAGGAACATCCTGATCTTATCATATTGACACCTACATGCACCTCTAGTATTTTGCAAGAAGATTTACAGAACTTTGTGAATAGAGCATCCATAATTTCTGATTCCGACGTAATTTTTGCAGATGTTGATCATTATCAAGTAAATGAAATTCAAGCAGCGGATAGAACTTTAGAACAGGTGGTTCGATATTATTTAGATAGATGTCATAGACAAGAAAAATGGGATCAATTTGTAACTGATGCGCCTTCTGTCAATATAATTGGAATTTTTACATTGGGTTTTCATAATCAACACGATTGTCGTGAGTTAAGACGTTTATTACGAGATTTGGACATCGAAATTAATCAAATAATTCCTGAAGGAGGATCTGTAGAAGATCTTAAAAATTTACCAAAAGCTTGGTTCAATTTAATTCCTTATCGTGAAGTGGGCTTGATGACAGCAATGTATTTAAATAAAGAATATGGGATGCCTTACATATCTACAGCTCCCATGGGAGCTGTAGATATGGCGGAGTGGATCCGCCAGATTCAAAAAAATGTGAATACCTTGGCTCTTAGTTCATCGAGTAAAAGAGTGGATTATGAACCTTATATCGACGGACAGACTCGATTTGTTTCCCAAGCTGCTTGGTTTTCAAGATCTATTGATTGTCAAAATTTGACGGGCAAAGAAACAGTTGTTTTTGGTGATACAACGCACGCTGCTTCAATCACTAAAATACTTGTTCGAGAAATGGGGATTCGTGTGAGTTGTGCAGGTACTTATTGCAAACATGATGCGGAATGGTTCAAAGAGCAAATTCAAGGTTTCTGCGATGAAATACTGATCACAGATGATCATGCTGAGGTAGGAGATATGATCGCTCACATGGAACCATCTGCAATATTTGGTACTCAAATGGAACGTCATATTGGTAAACGTCTTGATATTCCTTGTGGAGTTATTTCTGCACCAGTTCATATACAAAACTTTCCCCTGGGATACCGACCCTTTCTAGGTTACGAAGGTACTAATCAAATAGCTGATCTAGTTTATAACTCATTTGCTCTGGGTATGGAGGACCATCTTCTAGATATTTTTGGTGGTCATGATACTAAAGAAATAATATCCAAATCATTGTCTACGGATATAGGCCTAATTTGGAATCCTGAAAGTCGACTAGAATTAAGTAAAATTCCTCGTTTTGCCAGAGAAAAGGTAGAAAGAAATACTGAGAAATTTGCACGACAAAAGGGGATTGAAACCATTACTGTCGAAGTAATGTACGCAGCTAAAGAAGCGTTGAATACCTAGCTAACTAGAGCAATTAATATATATATATATATATCATTATTCAAAATGTATTATATAAATTGAGTTAATGGATATTCATAATTACATATCCATTTTGTATCAGATCAGAGGTCTACCTTATGATAAAAATTCGTCTAAAAGCATGTGGTAGAAAGCAACGTGCAACTTGAACGACATGATTAGTTCTGTGGATTATGGCATCCGCTATTTTGATTCGAAGATGCTCTTAGCTCAACATTTATCTCTTTAAAAAGATATGTTTAATAGACCAGGTATCAATTTATTTTTCAATTAGGGGCAGAATCTAGGGTTAATGTAAATTAAATCAACGAGCTATAACCACTTTGTAAGTTTACATCGAGCTTAAAAAAAATAAATAGTGAATTAGAATAACTCGGAAAGATTTTGAGAAAACTTTATCCAACTCTACAAGGATCAAACGTTCCTATTGCTCAACGTGGAAAATAGCGGAATGTATGTTGCTATCATTCCGTAAGGACGAGAACCACCAGAGTAAAGCTTGGACCTAATGATTCAGAAAAATTGATCTCAGAACAAGAAAATTCTATTTCCGATCAAACGATTTGATCCATATAATGGATTGAGATATTATCTAACATAAAACGTAGAGAAAAAATAGATGAAAGACGGCAAGTGTGGAAAGAAATATTCCACTATATTAGTAATATTATCTTCTTTTTTAAGATAACTCAAGCATACTTGAGCTAAGAATACAGATTGAATCTGTCATTCTCCTTTTTAATAATTAAAAGGAATAAGATATCTAATATTATCTATTTGTTCTATACTATAATTAGGGAGAGCCTAATCCTAATTAAACAATTATTTCAATTACTCGAGCCGTATGAAGATAAACCTTCATATACGTTTTCCAGGGGGGGGGTAGAAGGAGGTATCGTTGTTTATCTATCCCAACGAGCTACCTATCGAATTGTTGCAATTGACGTTAAGTCTCGAAGCGAAGGAAGAGCTCTTCAGGAATTGAGTTTTTATAATCCAATGAATAAGAATGAAACTCGTTTAATTTATAGTGCTATTGTTCATTTTCTCGAATTAGGAGCTCAACCTACAGAAACTGTTCATGGTATTTTTAGGGCTTGATCGTTTTAAACGTGCTTTAAATTTTTTAAAAAAGGGGGAAGGAGATATAAATAATGCGTCTACGTTTAGGTCCAATAAATTTATCAATAACTTTCAATCATATAAGATTTTTTTATTATACACGTTTTGTTTCGTGGTTGTTTTCTTATTATCCATTTTTATTTCTCTTATTATATGTTCATTTCATGTATTTTTTTGCCCTGCGATCTTATATAGAGAAGCACATAAGGAATCTTTTTCAACGTGTATGGAAATGAAAAAGATTAGAGCTGTTCCACCGAGAACGAACCGAATGGAGGAAATAAAAAACTAAAAAAATTGATTATTTTGTAATGAATAGAAAACTTTTTTTACTGCCATTCCTAACGGTCTTCTCTTTCTATTTCTAATAATTTTTCATCTTATTGTAGTGCCAATCCAACAGTCAATCCCAACATTTTGGGATTGACAATAGCATATTGTTTTAATATAATAAAAGTGAGTATCTCCACCATTTTTTTTTTATGGTGAATTTGTTTAACGGATCAGACTGATCCGGAAAGATCACTTGATTTGATTCAGAAATGGTAAAGTTCAATTATATATCCCTTGATGATTTCTTTTTTTAAAGGTTCTATTTCTGTCGTTCAATCAGAACAATTTTGAAAATATTGATTAAAGTAACTGCGTATTCCACTTCGACTGTATCTCTCCAAATAAGGGTTGCTAACTCAATGGTAGAGTACTCGGCTTTTAAGTGCGACTATGGTCTTTTACACATTCGGATGAACTACTCAATTCGTCTATACCATCGGTAAAATTAGTAAGGCTACGACTGATCCTGAAAAGTAAATAAAATGGAAAAAGCAGCATGTCGTTCTAAGAATCTCGACTTTCTTTTTTGATCAGAAGCGGATTTTATCCAATAAATTATGCATGCATGTAAATGCATATTATTTACATGTATGCATAATTTGAAAAAAAAAAATGGATTAATTTTGAAATAAGATCAAATAAATTGAGAGTGCGAGTGATTAAGTCAAGTGAGTCAATGGATAAAGCTGGATGGCTTGAATCATAAGTAAAACCAGAAGAACGAGCTTCTGTTCCTCATTTCAACGAGGAATTCCCTTTACTAATCGGAAGTTAAGAGCCTTTTAGTAACCGATAAAGGAAGTTTTCCCTGTAGTAAATCAGGGTTTGTACATCCACAATGAGTCCTAAGTACTCGAAGAAAAATGTGTAAGAGAAATAGTGTACTGACCAGGTTAATTGTATTCCATGAGTCAGGAGAGCGATCGGACCGCCAAAATAAAAGATTTTCGTTCTTCCTCATGACGAATGAAGATCTATGTGAAGAAAATTATCAGATGGATATTTTCTATTATGTCCCAACTAGATCGCACCATGTATCATTTAATAATCCAAGAGGTTATTCTTGGGTCCGGGGGTTTTTTAAAAATGGGTGAATTCCAAAGAAATGAAAACAAACATAAATCTTGGCAACAATTCTTTTTATATCCGCTTTTTTTCCGGGAAGATCTTTACGCAATTGCTCATGATCATCATTTAGATAGATCTGGTTCCTCCGAACCAACGGAAATTTTAGTTTCTAATTTTTTGAGTTTCCTAACTGTAAAACGTTCAATTCGTCGGATACGTAAACAAACTAATTCCATTAGTTTATTCGGGAATTCCGATCCAAATAAATTGATTGAATGCAATAATAATTTTTCTTCTAAATCGATACTAGAAGGTTTTACAATTGTCTTGGAAGTTTCGTTCGCAATGCGATCAAAACATTTCATAGAAGGAATGAATGGATGGAATAGTCTCCGATCCATCCATTGCCTATTTCCTCTTATGGAGGATAAGTTACCGCATTCCAATTATATATCAGATATACGAGTGCCCTACTCAATTCATCCGGAAATTTTGGTTCGAATTTTTCGTCGCTGGATTCGAGATGCTCCTTCTTTGCATTTATTACGATCCATTCTCCATGAGTGGAAAAATAGTTTTAGTCGAGAAAATTTGCAGAAAGCTCTGATTACACAGAGAGAAAATACGAGGTTCTCCCTGTTCCTTTGGAATTCTTATGTGTATGAATGCGAATCGTTCTTAATTCCTCTTATTAAACGATTTTTTAATTCACAATCGTTGTTATATGGATCTTTTCCCGATCGAACTCATTTTGATAAAAAGATCAAAGATATTGTTCTATTTCCCCATAAAATTTCTTCAAAAAAGATCTGGTTGTTGAAGGATTCTCACATCCATTATGTGAGATATGGAGAAAGATCCCTTATGGCTCTAAAGGGTACGCACCTTCAAGTGAAAAAATGTAGATATCATCTGTTTCATTTTTGGCAATACTATTTTCATCTTTGGTTTCAACCGTATAGGATATGCAGTCTTGAATTATCCAAGACTTCTTTTTCTTTTTTAGGTTATTTTCTGCATGTTAAAATGAAACCTCTCGTGGTTAGGGCCAAAATGCTAGATGATTTATTCATTACCGATCTCATTACCAATGAATTAAACCCAATAGCTCCGATTAGATCAATTCTTTTCTTTTTGGCTAAAGAAAAATTTTGTGACATCTCAGGGTGGCCAATTAGTAAATTGTCTTGGGCCAGTCTATCAGATGATGATATCCTCGATCGATTCGATCGAATTTGGATAAATCTTTTTCATTACTACAGTGGATCAATCAATCAAGATGGTTTATATCATATAAAGTATATACTTCTACTTTCATGTGCTAAAACCTTGGCCTGTAAACATAAAAGTACGATACGTGTAGTTCGGGAACAATTAGGTTCGGAACTCTTTACAAAATCGTTTTCAAAAGAAAAATTCATTTCTTCGTCCTTTTCAAAAACTCGTTCACAGAGAGAACGAATTTGGAATTCAGAAATTAGCCAGATAAATCCCCTGGCTAATTTCTGGCAAAAGATGCAGAATAAACAAATAGAAAACTGATTTGACCAATGAAATGCTTATTGAGCAATTGCCAAGATCAATTTATGATCCTATAGCTCTTTTCCACCCGGAAATCCCACCAAATGATTACTAAATTACTACATGGAGAAAGCCGTGTGCAATGAAAATTGCAAGCACGGTTTGGGGAGAGATTTCTTGCTCTTATAAAAAGAGCGGATAATCCACTCCATCCGATGAGCTCCGGGTTCAAGTCCCGGGCAACCCAGAGTACTAGAATCTAGTACCTAAAGCTATTTTGACTTATGATCCAATCCAATTCATGTTATCCATTGTTCTTAATAAGCAAGAAAGGCAGCATCCCACTATTCGGGAATCATCCTGAGAAATGATAAGGTCTTTATTAGCCAGTTTTCTCCAATTACATTTAACTTCAAGGTAATAAATACTATTATTTATTTACCTTGAATCATAAAGAAAGAAGGAATGCTCATAGAGCGCATTAATACCGGTATTAAGACCTACGGATATTATACTATTGAAAAGTATTTCAATATATGTGCATATAGTTTATGGAGGAAGATACCATGAATTTCTATAGTATTCATAAAGATGTCAAAATAAATAAATATTGGTTGACATACAGATATGAATCATATTATACTGTTGAATAACAAGCCTTATGTGTATGCTTGGGAGCTTCTAATGATTAAATAAACCAAGTTATAACCATGACCGCAATTTTAGAAAGACGCGAAAGCGCAAGCCTATGGAATCGTTTTTGCGATTGGATCACTAGCACTGAAAACCGTCTTTACATTGGATGGTTCGGTGTCTTGATGATTCCTACCCTATTGACTGCAACCTCTGTATTCATTATCGCTTTCATTGCAGCTCCTCCAGTAGATATTGATGGTATTCGTGAACCTGTTTCCGGTTCTCTTCTTTATGGAAACAATATTATTTCCGGTGCTATTATTCCTACCTCTGCAGCCATTGGTCTGCATTTCTATCCGATCTGGGAAGCAGCTTCTGTTGATGAATGGCTATACAACGGTGGTCCCTATGAGCTAATCGTTCTACACTTCCTACTTGGTGTAGCTTGCTATATGGGTCGTGAGTGGGAGCTTAGCTTCCGTCTAGGTATGCGTCCTTGGATTGCTGTTGCATATTCAGCTCCAGTAGCAGCAGCTACTGCTGTTTTCTTGATTTACCCTATTGGTCAAGGAAGTTTCTCTGATGGTATGCCTCTAGGAATCTCTGGTACTTTCAATTTCATGATTGTATTCCAGGCTGAACACAATATTCTTATGCATCCATTTCACATGTTAGGTGTAGCTGGCGTATTCGGCGGCTCTCTATTTAGTGCTATGCATGGTTCCTTGGTAACTTCGAGTTTGATCAGGGAAACTACCGAAAATGAGTCTGCTAATGCAGGTTACAAATTTGGTCAGGAAGAAGAAACCTACAATATTGTAGCTGCTCACGGTTATTTCGGCCGATTGATCTTCCAATATGCTAGTTTCAACAACTCCCGTTCTCTACATTTCTTTTTAGCTGCTTGGCCAGTAGTAGGTATCTGGTTTACTGCTTTGGGCATCAGCACTATGGCTTTCAACTTAAATGGATTCAATTTCAACCAATCTGTTGTTGACAGTCAAGGTCGTGTAATTAACACTTGGGCCGATATCATTAATCGTGCTAACCTTGGTATGGAAGTTATGCACGAGCGTAACGCTCACAACTTCCCTCTGGATCTAGCTGCTGTTGAAGCTAATTCTATAGACGGCTAA